TAAACCTTGCACAACTCTCCCTACGGATCTCCTCCTGATCACGACATCGCGATATCCCTGTGAACGTATAACATCATCCAGCGCATCCCCAAACTGGTTAAATGGGATCGGTTCTATCCCATTAGCGTCTACATAGAGGGTATAATCCTCGTAGAGAGACCCGGGAAGTGGCACTTTCTTTGCTCCTAGCGGGATTTCGGCTCCCGGATAATATCTCACCCTCTTGGTTACCCACTCTATGAGCCCTGAGCAGTCCGCCCCACCCCCCGTTAGCTCGTTAAGGGCTTCTACGCTGTGGCCTATCCGGGTCTTGTCGGGCGGCATCCCCAAGGCCCAGGCCACTAGCCCGCTGGCGTCCTTCTGGAGCATTTCAAACAGGAATGGATTGCGGCGTGTCACTGTTCTGGGTGTGTGTAGAAAAAGGAAACGCCTTCTCCCCCCGCTAGATCGGTCCACGTCTGGCCACCTCCAGTTGGCTGTAAATAAGGAGTGGGCGCCGGGCTTAACCGACGTGGCGGGCCTGCCTTTAGCCTCTACTGTTACCCTCTCGTTGGAGAGCAACTTTTTCAATATGCTGGCGGCCGCGTTACTCGGCTGTCGGGTCACATCCGGAAAGATTAGTAAACTCTTACCTTCTACGAGTGTCAGTTCAAATCTATTGGCTATTCTGCTCACGTCCAGGGTCTCACACCTACCCCCTAAAATGTGTTCCAGGAGCTGCGTTAGCGTCGACTTTCCCGTAGCTCCGGGACCCCACAAAAAGATACTGAACTGCTCTCGTGTATCTAAAGTGAAGATTAGCCTCAGGTATGCTCTCAACAGGTTTAGCTTTAATACGTCCCCGTCCATCAAAGTCAGAAGAAAGCTTTTCTGAATAGGGGTCATTTGTGTACACAACTCCAGCTCAATATTGGCATAGCTCGTGAAAAACCACGAAGGGCTGGGGGGGTGTAGACGCGGACCTGAATCGTGAGGAACTAGCACTCCGTTAAGAAAAGGGAGACCCGCATCGATCGTTCTGGTACGCTTAAGGAGTCGGCGCAGGCGCTCCTCCAACGACTTAAGAAAATGCTGGGAACTCATCCTCCTTCTCTGGGGGCGCGTAAACGCCGAACCCATCTCCTTCGTTTCTTCTTCTAGTCTATTGAGCATATCGTAAACCCGCCCGGGTGGGCTATCCCACCTTTGGTCCTTATATTCATACCACTGCTCGTCTGGCAGCAGATACGCCCAGGTCTCCTTAAAACGATCCGCCAGCAACGATCCTACGTGCGCGTCCAGCTCCAGGTCCAACTCGGATGTTACCTTGGACTCGACTGCTTGTTCTTCTGATCGCTTCTCCAGTATCCGTAACAGGTCGCGCTCCTTCTCTTTCTCCAGTGGAGGATCGCACAGATAACCCGATTGAAACAATAGCGTCTCCTTCTCCACCACACGGCTAGACATTAACACACCGTACAACGTTGTCCAACGCACCCCTTGTAGTATCGGCCCCGGGACTTCGGGTGCAGGACCGTACAAGTGGTTTTAGGAGGCGTGTGCTGTATGTGCTGACGCCCAGGGCGTCGGTCCAGAGAGATCCCTTTTTACTGAAGAAGCTAAAGGTGGATGCGAGTGGCCTACTAAACTGGGCATTGGACATGCCGGAGGAGAGATCGAGGATAGGTCAAAGTGTGGAGTCAATAAACGAGGTAAGCGGTGGAGGGCTTGACTCCTCGGGCGTCATGGAGTGGCTATTCACAGAGGTGCTGTATAACCCAGCCGGCGAACTGCCCCTGGGCGCTAAGAAGATACCATTGCCCGGGGGGCTGTACGAATCATACACGATATACGCGGAAACAAACGGGATCGAACCCACCTCTTACTGTTCATTTGGAGATGTGCTAGAGGACTCGGTGCGGTCCTTGGGCTATAGGGACATCCAGGTAAAAAGGAGGGCACAAGGGAGGGTTGTAGTAGGCGTTAGCTTAACCTATGGGAAGAGATTAAAAAGGAATCAAAGATCCGAGACGGTGAAGTACCTAATGGAAACCGACCCCTGGGAAGGGTTTGACAGAGATCTCAAAGTGTTTGAAGAATCCACCGGCGGGGAATGGGTGGGGGAGGATGATGACGGGGATGGATTTGTTGACAAGAACGGAGGCGGGTCTCCGAGCCCAAGAAAGGACAATCGCGCTGTGGATGCGGGAGGCGGAAGCAGCGTACGCGACGGCAAACACGACAAGAATGTCGACTGTGTCGACTGTGTCGACTTTTTAGCGAAAGTAGAGAAAAATCGTTCAGCGGTAGAGGAAGGCAAACGCTCACACAGTGTCGACTGTGTCGACTGTGTCGACCTTGGAGCGGATTTCGTGCAAAATCGCTCAGAGGTAGAGGAAGGCAAGAAGGACGAGGAAGAAGGAACAAATCTAAGCGAGCCCGCTAAGGAAACCCAGGACAACCCAGAACAGAAACGAACCATTAGGCTACAAGGACCTCCTAAGGCTCCCTGTAAGGCACCAAGCAGTCTATGCGAGCTCATCCGTAGAAAGGTGGGTGATCTAACAAGCACCGAGGAAAGAAAGACGGAGGAATTCTTACTAAGGCATCCTAGATTGATCCAGGAGCTGTCGGAAACCCAAGAGGATTGGACCGAGACACGTCTTGTGGAAGAGGCTCAGAAAATAGTGAAACGCGACGCCGAGAAGAAAAACAGAGTAGAGCAGCTTTACGCAGCCCTTGAGGCGGGAGATCTACCTCTACTCAACCTCCCCCCTAAACTGGAGAGATCGCTAGAAAATTGCCTGCAGAAAGTCTTGCGCCATCCCATTCTGGTTGAACTTGCGCAGTTTCAGATGGCTTTGGGGCGACGGGATAAGATCTATATACCCTCCCGTATACAGCCCTACTATGGACGAACCGAAGAGGAACAGAGCGGGAGAAAAGGGGGAAGCAGATACCATGAGGGGCTCCTATCCTCGCGTGCTTTAGCCTCGCATGAGGTGGTCCTCCTTGCTTACCTAGTTGACTGTATATCCCGTAATCGCATGGGTGTTCCCCTTAGTCTAGAGAATGATGGCCTTCTCTTTCTCACCCGCTCGTTGACCCAAAACCAGGTGTTCATGCATCTAGATGCTTTCTTGCAGTCGTGCAGTCTAGATCTACTTGGTGTAAAAATACCTCTGGAGAGAAAGGCCTAGGACCCCCCATTTCCTACGGAATCCCTCAAAAACTCGACACAGTCGACACAGTCGACACTGTCCTCACTAAAGACCTTTTCCCTCGTTCACCCTTTCTCTCACTCTAACTCTAAAAGGAGGTGTCTATGAATTTTCTCGCCACATTTATTGGTTTCTTCGGTGTTATGAAGTATATTCTTGATCGTGCGGTTATATATTCCTTCGAACAGATGCGGTATTCGATGAAGGAGTCCATTAAGAAGAAGGGAGTCCTTACCAGTGAGGATCAACAGCGCATTCTCGCAGAAACCACCTCTAAGTTGTGGGATCATGCTTTACAAGGAAGGGGAGGAGGCTCGTAACGTCACGCTCTGGACACGCCTAGGACTCGCTGCTAGCTCTTTCTACCATTACATGGTACCGGGACCTATACGCACTATCCTATTCGTACCCACCTACGTTATTACCTACCCCGTACGCCTCTTTGTAGGCAAAAGAAAGATGGAGGCACTAAGAGAGCATACCCGCGAGATTGCTCTCAAGGGGTTGTGGAGCTTTACCGTCCCCTTGGCCTTCGCTATTCTCGCGGCCTCCCTCTTTGTCCAGGAGGTTGAGTACGTACGGGTTGTTAATGGACAGGGCCCTGACGGTTCTGATATAGAGGAGCACCTTGTCAAGCGGGTTGTTATAGGCATCGGCCGCTTTTCGTTTGCCTTGCCCCACCACTCTTGTAACCATGTACCTATACAGTTGTAACCATGTACCTATACAGTCTCTAACCCTGCTTGGTGGTATCTCACCCCTGCCAATACTAGCTCCATTTCTGTTTTCCCTTCGGCCTTTTCCACCCCTAATCTATGAAGTGCGGGATTGCTAGTAGCAACTAGTGGTAGAGGCAGCTTGACCCCCCCTAGCTCTCGTGGTACAATCTCTTTCCTCCGGAGCCCAGACTTCTAATTTGGCTCACGGAAACGAGAGGGGGTGGAGTGCAACGGGACTTGACCAGTCGCTCGGCTTGTCGCGGAACAAGCTAACTAAGCCACAACCACCAAAGTGAGTGACCTATTAACCCAGTTCTCCCCGCTTTTTTTATATCCCCGGTTTTTCCCGTTGCTATCTTTGCATCGTCATCGCTGTTAAACCCCAAGTAGTCATCGGACCCCTCCCATTTTCTAAAAATCCATATTTTAGTTCACCTACTTGTTGGGTAGTTGGTTAGGTTGTCGAATTGTCCTCAGGTAGCCTCGTCAAAACGAAATGAAGAACGAGAGTGAGATATTGAAACTGCCTCCATTCCAAAATGAATTCTTTCTCGAAAAATGATTAATGATGTGGATAAGCTGATACCGACTCGTCAATCTACTCCATATTCAACCCGCCTCATATTACTGACTTACTGATGCGAAAGCAGGAAACTCGTTGCGTTGGTAAATCCATGCATCAATTTGATAGATTTTTCATTTCTCTATCTGCGTTGCTTCTTTGCAATCCGGCAAAAGACGCAGAGACAAAACTTTGAAAATAAATTTGCGGGGAAAAAGAATGAAATTTATCCCGTAAATTGGTTTTTGTACTTGTAGTCAGAAACGACTTGGAGGAGTTCTCCCCTCAACAGGAATTGAATGACGAGGAGCCGTATGAGGTGGGAATCTCACGTACGGTTCTGTATAGCGACGTTGTAGCTGTCGACTATTTCACAACTACACCAAAAAAACCTAACTCTGCCCTACGTAAAGTTGCCAGAGTTCGGTTAACCTCCAAGTTTGAGGTAACGGCTTACATACCAGGTATTGGCCACAATTCGCAGGAACATTCGGTGGTCCTTGTGAGAGGCGGAAGGGTCAAAGACCTACCCGGCGTTAGGTATCACATCGTCAGAGGAGCCTTAGATGCTGTAGGAGTGAAGGGTCGTAGAAAAGGGCGTTCTAGTGCGTTGCAGAACATTGTCACAACTTGTATCATCGCAATGATTCCGTATCAGTTGTTCTGATATGTCAAATGTGTAGCCGACCCAGCATTGCAAGGGGACTGAAGCCTGCTACTACAAAGATTGGTTCTTATCCATCTATTTGTGTAAAACAACTTGGTGTCTAAGGTGTTTTATTCCAGTGGGTTTAGTTGAGTTTTACCCGGACTCCCACCTAAAAAGAAAAGTCTTTTCCTTCTGGAACAGATTCAGGTTACGACTACGGATATTTGGCGGAGACTTTGTATACAGCTACCGATTGGATCGACAAACCTACGGACATTACTAGTAAGATAATTGAATTGCAAGATTTTTCTTTTCCATACCTATTTTTTTTCTTCTGTGGAAGAAAAGGAAACGGATGCTCAATGTGCAATGAGTAAATATGATTTGCGCGATAGACAAAAAAATTGGTTAGAAATCACTTGGGTAGTTTTTATTCAATCATATGGAAAGCTGTATTCGACGAAAGTCGCACGTGCAGTTTGGAGGGAGATCCCCACTAACCGGTGGATCCACTCTACAATATGGAGTGAAGAAGCCAAAATAGTAACTTAAGATACCGCCGAAAAAGAAAAATTGATTGAAGTCTGACATAATTGTAAACTCGTGGTACATCGGAGCAATGTAGTGAACAAAATTAGAAATATCGAATCGGATCCAATTTATCGCAATCGATTAGTAAACATGCTAGTTGATCGTATCATGAGAAACGGCAAAAAATCGCTAGCTTATCAGATTTTTTATCAGGCTATGAAGCGGATTAGATAAAAGACAAATAGGAACCCACTGTCTGTTCTGCGACAGGCAGTGCGTGGGGTAACTCCCGATGTAGTCACGGAAACCAAACGTGTGGGTGGATCAACTTATCGAGTTCCCGTTGAAGTAGTACCTGCAGAAGGAAAAGCTTCGGCCATCCGGTGGTCATTGATCGCGTGTCGAAAACGCTCAGGTCGAAGTATGGCTTTAAGATCGAGTGATGAATCGATGGATGCCGCCAGAAATTCTGGTAGTGCCATACGGAAAAAGGAGGAGACTCATAAAATTGCGGAAGCTAACAAAGCTTTTGCCCACTTCCGTTAGTTTTGTTTAGATTCGTTCCAATCCACAACAAAAAAATTGTGGATTGGAACCGGAGCGCGGGGGTCGGGGAATCAAGAAATACCACGCGGAAATGGATGAGTGAGGGGTTCACGACTACTTCCTTTTCAGTTTGTTAATTATTTCAATCTTCGTCAGGCGGTGGTCGATGCGAAGTTGCGGAGTGCTTCGTTCGTGAAAAGGCTTGACGTAGGATTAATTTCTTGGAGACCAAAATTGAAATTGATCGGGGGCGCGCATCACGTAGAAGAAAACTTCCATTTTTCCCTCTCCCCCTTGTCTTAGGGAATTCCTGTTGTGAGATAAATTACAAAAAATTTTGGGATATGGGGAAAAACCTCTGTATCCAAGAATTTTAGATACTCAATGTATTTCGGTTTGGTTGACACAGATAGGTTTTTGTGATACACTACGAATTAACAGGCTTACCAGCCTGGGGAATCACTAACTCCTTTTCGAAAACCAAAAATTACCATGACCGCAACTTTAGAACGACGCGAAAGCGCAAGCCTATGGGGTCGCTTTTGCGACTGGATCACCAGCACCGAAAACCGTCTTTACATCGGATGGTTCGGTGTCTTGATGATTCCCACCCTACTAACCGCAACCTCCGTATTCATCATTGCTTTCGTCGCAGCTCCTCCTGTAGATATTGACGGTATTCGCGAGCCCGTTTCTGGTTCTTTGCTATACGGTAACAACATTATCTCTGGTGCTATCATCCCTACTTCTGCAGCTATTGGGTTACACTTCTACCCAATCTGGGAAGCAGCTTCCGTCGATGAATGGCTTTACAATGGTGGTCCTTACGAACTGATCGTTCTTCACTTCCTACTTGGTGTAGCTTGCTACATGGGTCGCGAGTGGGAACTAAGCTTCCGTTTAGGTATGCGTCCTTGGATTGCTGTCGCTTACTCAGCTCCAGTCGCAGCTGCTGCCGCCGTCTTCTTGATCTACCCAATTGGTCAAGGAAGTTTCTCTGACGGTATGCCTCTGGGCATTTCTGGTACTTTCAATTTCATGATCGTCTTCCAGGCTGAGCACAACATCCTTATGCATCCCTTCCACATGTTGGGTGTAGCTGGCGTATTCGGCGGCTCTCTATTCAGTGCTATGCATGGTTCTTTGGTAACTTCTAGTTTGATTAGAGAAACTACTGAGAATGAGTCTGCTAATGCAGGTTATAAGTTTGGTCAAGAAGAAGAAACTTACAACATCGTAGCTGCTCACGGCTATTTTGGTCGTTTGATCTTCCAATATGCTAGCTTCAACAATTCTCGTTCTCTACACTTCTTTTTAGCTGCTTGGCCCGTAGTAGGTATTTGGTTCACCGCCTTAGGCATCAGCACCATGGCATTCAACTTGAATGGTTTTAACTTCAACCAATCCGTGGTTGACAGCCAAGGTCGTGTTATAAACACCTGGGCTGACATCATAAACCGTGCCAACCTAGGTATGGAAGTCATGCATGAACGTAACGCTCATAACTTCCCCCTAGACTTAGCCTCTGTTGAAGCCCCTTCTATAAACGGATAATATCCGTCTGGTCATGCAGCACAACTGGATACCAAACCCTTCAACTTCGGAAGATAGGGTTTGGTGCCCTCAAGGTTCGTACGGTAGAACGAAGAGGGAGAAAGAGAACGGCCTGTCACAACCTCACGGTCATCAGTTTCCGACCTTGAATTGAGAAGGAAAAAGGGTTGCAATATCCCTTTCAAAAAGTTCCTCTTTTTACTCACTGAATGCTTGCAATCCTTCAATCTTTTGGGTGGAAAGAATCTATCTAGCTTAACGCATGGATCTTGTTCATATTTGGGTAGCCCCTCAACATTAGCAAAGGGGGCGGACGTAGCCAAGTGGATCAAGGCAATGGATTGTGGATCCATCACGCGCGGGTTCAATCCCCGTCGTTCGCCCATCCGGGTAATTCAATACCACTGCTCCGCCTGCTCAGAGCGGAGAGATTTTGTTGAGGTGGATGGGGTATATACGGGTCTCTTCGACAATAACATTTGAAAATCCCCGATTTCATTCCAATTTTGGATGCGGATATTTACAGAAATAACCAGACTTGTATGATATATTTCTTCCATCCCATCTTGAAATTTTCAAAATTATCGGTATAATAGAATAAATATGGGAAATAGATAGATAAATAGTCTCAGAACTAATATGGAAGAAAAAACTATGGTGAAAGAGGTAGTAGAAAGAAGAGTAGGAGTAAGAGGCCCCGACTCTTCATCTGAAGTTTGGGACTTTTTCAAAGTCGATGCATTAAAATACTTCTCCGAATTATTGAAAAACCAACATCTCGAAGAACTTGTAGTTAGTCCAGCCTCCACCGCCGAACCTTTTATTAGATTATCTGACTTGTGATTTCTGAGTTCACTGTTTTTACGCAATCTGCGTCATTCAGTAATGAGGGGTAGTAGCATCACCCTGGAGATGCTGATGTTGCTAACGATACCAATTTCTATGCATCGCTTGAGTGACAAAAATTCGATCGAGAGAAGTTTTGTATTAACGAAAGTCATTAATGGAGGTGACGGGATAAGAAAGAAACAGGCAGAAAACCCCGGGAATTTCTCCCGCGACTGCTTCCTTCAATTCAAGAACTTTATCTCTCTCGGAAAAAATAGGAAGAGGGGAGCGCCGGCTTCCTACTACTTAGATTTGAACAAAGATATTTCAATTTTTGCAGGTTCCTCAAATGAGGAAAAAATCCGTTATGATGCCATGACCCCCCTGGTTTCCGGTAGATGGAAGGCACGCATAACGACGGATTCCCCCCTATTTTTATTTGTCGGGAATATATTCAAGGATGAGACTGAAGAGATTCAAGCGGTCCGTGGGGATAGGTATCTGCAAAATCTCGTTAGGTTTTTCAAATTCTATAACCAATTGGTAGTTTACAAGAACGAAAATGACTGCTACCAAAACAATTTTGCTTCGTCGCTTCTTCGGGAAATTCGTAACAAACAAGATCTGGATCGGTTACAAGCAATACGTTTGAGAAACGATTCATTAAGTCCCGTAGTATTGGACCCCTGTGACAAAGCGCTACTGGAATCCATAGATTCAGCAGATCACCGAAGAGATGGATCGTCATTTTCCTTTGAGCAAGAAGCCTTTTCTAACTTGTCTTCTTTTACGTCTTGTGAAAAAACGATGTTGTTTCGCAACTTTTTATTCGGATTAGGTTATGAAAAATATGGAAAAGACTTTCCCGTTTTACATGCTTATTCACAAATTAGAAATCAATTAATCAACCAACTAACCGACTTCCCTTCGAGAATTAAGAAATCAAACCTTATTTTTGATGGGGAAAGAGTTATTGACGTCAGTAATAGCATCAAATCCGAAAAAGTATTTTTCCCACCGAGAGTGGGGGATAATATCACGTTTACTGAAATATCTGGCAAGAAACTTGGGTTAGCAAGTAGCGGATACTTCGACTTCAATGAGATTTTTCCAAACTATTTTGAAGCATCTTTAGGGATACCTAAAGAAATAACTACTCGAAGTGAAAATACTACTTTTTCAAAAAAATTGAAAGGAAGGGGGAACCTAGATTCGCTATATTCTCTAGTTAGATTGTATGGGCGAAGTAAAACCATACCTCTCTGCCCAACATACATATTTCTTCTCCACGACTACTTCTGTGCGTTATCCACTGAATATTTCTCCCGAATCAAATATTGGTTGGATGTCTGGACGGGGAGCAGAGAATATATCATCGTAGCAAGAATTGCAACTGAATAAACAGTATTCGAATGGAAGGGTAAAGCGGAGCGTCTATTGAACGAATATGTTACCTCCCGAATTGATGAGTGTAGGAATTTTCAATCAAATGTGCATAGATGGCTCGATACGACAGGGGATTTGTCTCTTTTGCCTGTCGGAAAATCTTTGGAAAAAGCAATGAGGGACGACTTGGAAGAATTAATTTGCCGTGTGTCAATAATGAGAAACGAGTTACTAAATAATGCTGGTGCCTGTCTCGGTAGTACCAATCAACATACCAAGAAATATTTTCACCGATTTCTCGATGTGTTAGTTCTGTCTAAAATGATTGTTGTTGAGGCTACTCGCCAGAAAGCTATGGTAGATACCATTGATTACTGCATCGAGAAATTGGACGATCTAGATTTTGATAAATTGAACAAAATGGATCTTACTGATCTTGATTTTTTATCAAGTTTCTTTGATGGTTACATTGACGAACAGATACTTTCTCTCAAAACAATTCTTGGAAGAAAAAAAAGTTTCTTCATCGAGCCTAGACTGTTAAGGGATGAAGAATCAGTAGGCTCCTCGACCGCACTGAAACCTGCGTCGAATCCCACTATTCCTGGGTTGCCTCGCATCGAAGCTATCCGAGCAGGATTCTCGAATGATGCTTTTTTCATTACGGGGCGGCAAATTTGGAATCTGTTTCTGCATGATTTAAATCGTGAGGGAGGTTCAATTAAGGATATTGGTGGGGGTATTTCAAAAAACATTTTTGATCAAATGAATAAATTAAACGACTCACCTGTACGGAGTCGCGCTGGAAACAAGTTCATTTCGAGAATCAATGGGGGTTTCTTCATCGGGAGATGCAACAGTAGTTATCTCAACGTGTTAGAAAACTTCTCCGTGGGCTCCGACAAAAAAGGCATCTCATTTGATATCATCTCATCTATTCATCCCCAACTGTCAGATTCGTTATCATCCAATTTCTCGAAACAAACCGCATGGAAGGCAGATGGTCACTTACTCACACCAATTCAATTCATTTCGTCTAATCTGCATGAATCTGCAACAACAGTAACTCACTTAGATGGACTTCGCAATTCTATTTCGGATCTGAATGGGTTACTGGCAAGTTTGAACTCATCCCCTCGTGAAGCGATAGACTCGTACCTATCTTCGTGCAGTAACGGTGGAGTTTTTTCGGAAGAGGCGTCGGTAAACTCCGACTGGCGGTCGGACCATCAGCGACCCCAACCTCGTTGGAATCTGGTATTAGATCAAGTCAATTCGGAGAAGTTTGTTAAACATGGATTAGACCCAAGAAATGGTTCCACCAGAAATCGAGTCTATCGAAACGGTTTGTCTTTTGGGTATTTCTGGGAACCACAAGAATTGGATACACCTTATTGGTTGCTAAGATTCTCATTATGCAATGATGTAACATCGAGATTTCTAGCAGGATCAATTGGAAAGGAGGTTCCCCGCGAAGATGCGGGGTTTGCAGATTCATCTGCCCGGGAAGAAGCTACTTGCCTGTCCCATTTCACCAATTTTAATGAATTATCCAATGATTTGAACAAATATAAGATCTCTTGGATCTTTTGGAGAGACAGTATGGGTGAGAAATGGAGCTTATTGAGAGATTATATACCTATGTTTTTTACCCCCACCTGGTGGAGATACTTCTACGACTTGATCAGAGAAACATATCCAGAAATAGTACTTAAAATAAGTTATGACTCAAATCATGATCTTCCTAGAATTTGTGAGGCAATTGCTAAGAATTTAGTAGGTGGCGCGAAAGGCTATTTATTACGAAGCCTGCAAAGGGTAGGATTGAGATTCGAAAACAATTCTATTCGTACTCTATCATCCGAGATAGGTATTCTCATTCCCGAAAAAATCCCTGATGAAGCGGATATATCACATCCAGGAGAGTGGTCGGTATCTCAATTTTCCGATAGGCCTATCTTCTATTGCTGCATCCTCTCAATATTATTACTTCTCGCGTTATTGAAACATCCTTTGTCTGCCGTTTCGGGTTCCAATTCCTTTCATTCATGGAAACGTTTCGATACCATTGAATATTTAACAGACCCAATGCGTGGATCCTATTTGAAAAAGGTAATGTATTCCCCCCCGACAAGCTAAATGTTAACGAGAGATCTACTAATCCATTCCTTGAATAGATTCTTGAGTTATGTAAATAATATAATTTTTTTCCTTCTCGTGAAAAATGAAATTGATTCATGGATATCTCGTAGAGAAAGCTCTGATATTATAGATAATAGTAGAGAACTACTGACTCAATATTTAGTAGCGACTAAAATTATCTACAGGTATGCAGCGAAATCGAAATCCAATTATGACTTATTGAGCAACAAGATTTTTCATGAACCTTACCCACGAGGAAGATCCAATGTTTTGGCATACTCACTTCAATTCTGGCAAAATGATCTATTGGGTCACAAGATCCGTAAGTTGGATCCTGTGGAGAAGTGGGCTTTTTACGCCTTCGGGAGAAATATTCTATTTTCAGCAACAACAAGACGAAGAGACGGTAGACTGAACATGCCATGTTGTGACATACCTATTTCACTCCAATCGGGATTATTACCATCTAAAGGAATTTTGCTAGTAGGACCTATAGAAACTGGCCGATCCTCTATTATTAGAGATGTAGCATTCAACTCCTACTTTCCAGTGGTGAAACTACCACTAAAGAAGTTCATATACAACCGATCCTTTTTCAGCAATGTACGTGGAAATTTCATCTCGAAAGAGAGCGTACACCGATTAAATCTCGTTTTTGAAATAGCGAAGGAAATGTCTCCTTGTACACTATGGATTCAAGATATTCATGAATTGAATATTCATCGTTCGTATAATAAGCTAGAAGCTGATCCTAAATTTTTACTTTGCCAAATATTGAAGAGTATTGGTCACAAGCTCAGCAACTCCAACATCCGCAAGAATGTTGTTATTGCCACGACTCACGTACCTGCGAGGATAGATCCAGCTTCAGTAGCTCCGAATCGGTTAAACTAATTAATAAATTTTCGAAAGTCCAACGGGCGTCAACGTCAGAAAGAATTGTCAATTCTACTACGTATCAAAAGTTTCAAAATAGGGGCTAATCCGCCTCTCCTTGAGACTACTGTGTCTGGAACTACGGGTTATAGTAAACGAGATTTATTCTTTCTCGCCAATGAAGCGTTATTAATAGGTAATTCCAAAAGAAAAAAGTTTGTATGTAGCAATGCAATTGGATTAGCTTTACATAGACAGCATTCGACTGTTAGTGATATGGGCAATGGGATGGAATCTGATTCTGAATGGGAAATCTCTTCCTACGAGATAGCAGAAGCCACTTCGAAGAATAGTTTGATAGATAGTTATCTCGCGAATATTCCATTTCTTGGTCGTGACGCGTTGAAGATGCGATTTTATTATTTGTCTAACTGGTATGTGGAACCTTCAATAACCAAATCAACAATTGACGAATTCACTATGTTTTCGCATCTCCTAGGGCTACTAGCTGAATTAGTAGCTCGCAATTCGTTCCAAATGGATATGAGAAAAAAAGAGAATTTCACTGTTATCGATAAACTCGTAGAGAATGACTTAAACCTAGCTTGTGGTGTCCTAGAAAACCTCTCGAATAATTTCTCGCGTTCAGAAATTTGTGAGGGGGGGGGTCGACGCAATAAGAGTTTTTCTATTTCCTTTCCTATTGGAAAACCCAAGTATTGCTCAGGTGTAACCTCTACAAGTCGCTCCTCTAAATTTATGAGAAAGGGGAGACTTAGTAGTCTAACGGAATTCGAGATGCAACAGTCACCCGAATTAATAAATTCGACGACAGAGGTGTCGCGTGAGATTACTTGGTCCCATAAGGCTTGGCGTCTCCGTTTCCTGCGAGGCGGGACTTATGAATTGATGGGGGTATTATCCGAACCCAACCATTTGTATAACTTAATTCTCCTTTACCAAAATCAGAATTATATACCCCAACAAGATTTTGAATTCAATAAGATTAAGGGGGAGAAAAGGAAATGGCGCGAGAGGAGCGGGTATCTTTTCAGTTTTGAAAAATCTGTCACTAATGTAACAGATCACTCTATTAAAAGATTAGAAAACCGATTGGATAATATGTTGTTACGTGAGCAATTTCTCGAATTGGGAATCTCTGGCGACTCATCTAATGAGTATGAAACACATTGTGATCGATTTAATGAAACGACTCGACTCTTCGGGGGGCGCTTCATCTGGGACCCCATGCTTCTGTTCCAGCCAGACCCTAACATTCCTTCCCTGCGCCGCAACTTGTTGCCGACAAAAGAACTGGCGCGGAGGCTTTACACCATTTACGGTATGAGAAGGCAGCGCCTTCAAAAGATCTCAAATAAAAAAATTAAAAATTTCTTTCTCTATCGTGAAGATAATCCGAAATTGAAACCCGACTCATCTATTAATCGGTGGAATAATCTTCCTTCGGATGAGGAGGAACGAGATTCCGAATACGTCAAAGAAACTTCTTTCATGGATATACATCTGCAATATCCAAAGACATTTCCTCCCGTTCGTTTGGATTGCTACACGGTAGCGGAGGATTTCCCGGGACGATTTCTTCGGTTTAGGCTTATGGTTCATAGAAACAGATGGATGAGACGGAACCGTTCCCCATTTCAGGATTTTCTTATCTATAATATGTTGCTTGAAACTTGTGAATATCTATCCAATCCGTTCCGGTTTGGTGAAGCATCGCTGGATCGAACAATGAAACAATTCCTTCAAGAAAGTTAAATGTCGTAAAACAACTGTTGTTTCCTCAGTTAGATACTCCCCACTCCGTCTAGATCTCTAGCCATAGAATTGAAAGCCAAATCAGTAAAAGGAAGACCTCTATTTTCCTTTTACTGATACAAAAAATACAAATTCAGCATTTCGAAAAGTAATAAGTTGGAGACCAGTTACTTTGTGATATGGTAGGAGTCTCCTTACTGAGAAATGAGATTAGGAGGAGTAATAGAGGTTATTCCGCAGGAATTATGCAAACGAAGCAAATTTTTTGTATCAATTTTGATACGTATTTTTTTTTTCATTCTGGATTTACCCCCCAGTGATTAATTTGCTCATTCCAGTCATTCGATACACTGGGGCGCACCAGTATTCCTGTCTCCATTTGTTGGTGTTGAGGCTTAAAATAAGCACGATGGTAAACCATTCAATAATTGGTGGGTCATGATCCAACCCGACTTGATTTGGCACATGTGTCAGATAGAACTCTCCTATTACTGGGAATTCTCGACGTAGATACGAATCTCCCCGGGTAGGATTCGAACCTACGACCAATCGGTTAACAGCCGACCGCTCTACCGCTGAGCTACCGGGGAAGGTGGTAGGGGATTCAGTTTCATACATACTTGAAGACCTCTTTTCCGGAAGCCACTTCTAAATCTAGGAGGAGTTAAGCTTTCTCCGCTATTTCGTAAACTTTGTTTATGCCCTAACTCCCATTATAGGAGGAGGCGGCGGCGATAGCAATCCCATTTGAATGGAGGGGCCCCCGAATCATGGGAGGGGGGGTCAATCGACCAAGACAAGGTCGAGATCAACCCTACAATCAAGCCCCCCTCCCATGATTCGTATTGATCAATCACCAATAAGTGGTTTCTATTCCCCCCTTCCGGGAGGCGTAGTAGAATAGTCACAGGATCCTTCCACCTCAAGGTGGGAAAATAGTTGAAGAATAAAAAGAGGGAGGATAGAGGAAACAGAAAAGAAATATGGAGAGAAGGAAGATGAAGAATAGCCGGGAGAAATGGACGCGAATTGGAGTTTCGTGAAACGAAAGTAGCGGTTTACGGAAAAGGCGGGATTGGGAAGTCAACAACTAGTTGCAACATATCAATAGCTTTAGCGAGACGAGGAAAAAAAGTATTACAAATCGGATGCGACCCAAAACACGATAGTACATTTACATTGACAGGATTTTTAATACCCACAATTATAGATACTTCACAAATGAAGGATTATCACTATGAAGATGTATGGCCTGAAGATGTTATCCATAAAGGCTATAGTGGAGTAGATTGCGTAGAAGCTGGCGGACCTCCTGCAGGCGCTGGATGTGGAGGATACGTTGTGGGAGAAACGGTAAAACCATTAAAGGAATTAAACGCTTTTTACGAATACGACATTATTTTATTTGATGTTCTGGGAGATGTTGCTTGCGGGGGATTTGCAGCTCCTCTAAATTATGCGGATTATTGCATTATTATAACTGATAATGGGTTTGATGCTCTTTTTGCAGCAAACCGTATCGCAGCCTCGGTCAGGGAAAAGTCCCATACTCACCCATTGCGGCTGGCCGGTCTAGTTGGAAATCGAACATCTGGAAGAGATCTTATTGATAAATATGTAGAAGCTTGTCCAATGCCTGTACTCGAAGTATTGCCTCTAGTTGAAGATATTCGCGTCTCAAGGGTGAAGGGAAAAACTTTGTTCGAGATGGCGGAATACGAGTCAAATTTAAATTATGTTTGTGACTTTCATTTGAATATAGCAGATTAAATTCTTTCTGAACCAGAAGGAATTGTACCAAAGGAAATTCCAGATAGAGAATTGTTTAATTTATTATCTGATTTTTATCTAAATGCCAATTTAAGTGGTGGAGAAAAGGTTGGATGTAAAGGACAAGATGTTCCGCTCAGCTTCACAATAATCTAATAGGGGGGGGGTGAGTATCTTCTTTAGAGATCTATATCTACTTTATATTTTGAGGAAATATCTTCATGAAAATTCCGGAGACTCCTGCTTTTGAATGCGAAACTGGTAATTATCACACATTTTGTCCGATTAGTTGTGTAGCTCGGTTATATCAAAAGATTGAAGATAGCTTTTTTCTAGTGGTAGGTACAAAGACTTGTGGTTATTTCTTACAAAATGCTCTCGGAGTCACGATTTTTGCGGAACCTCGTTATGCAATGGCGGAATCGGAAGAGGGAGATATTTCAGCTAAATTAAATGATCAAGAGGAGTTGGAAAAAATTTGTTTACAGATAAAAAACGATAGGAATCCCAGTGTTATTATTTGGATTGGTACCTGTACCACAGAAATAGTAAAAATGGATTTGGAAGGAATAGCGCCAATATTGGAAAAACGCTTGGGAATACCTATCGTCGTTGCACGAGCAAATGGGTTGGATTATGCTTTTACTCAGGGGGAAGATACTGTATTAGCTGCTATGGCGCATCGTTGTCCAGAATACAAGCATTGTGGGATAGATAGAGGAATACCAAGTGAAATCAAGCATAGTAAAACTAATACTAGCCCAAATAACAAATCTCTTTATCAGAAAAAAAAATGGGCAAAATCAAATTTAGTGCTTTTTGGGTCACTTCCTTCAAGTGTAGCTTCGCAATTGAATTTGGAGTTGAAACGTCAATCCGTTCCTGTTTCGGGTTGGCTACCTTCCCAGAGATATAACGAACTTCCTAGTTTGGGAGAAGGGATCTATGTCTGTGGAGTAAACCCCTTCTTAAGCCGCACAGCAACTACATTAATGCGCCGAAGGAAATGCCAGTTAGTCGGAGCACCTTTTCCAATTGGTCCGGATGGGACACGCGCTTGGATTGAAAAAATTTGTGCAATCTTCAATAGAAATCCAGAAGGTCTGGAAGAGAGGGAAAACCAAATATGGAAAAATATTAAAGATTATATTAAATTAATAGAAGGTAAGTCCATCTTTTTCATGGGAGATAATCTGTTAGAAATTTCTATAGCGAGATTTTTAATTCGATGCGGAATGGTTGTGTACGAAATAGGCATTCCGTATATGGATAGGCGATATCAAGCAGCTGAGCTTTTGTTTCTCCAACATACTTGCCAGAAAATGAAAAAGCCTTCACCCCGAATTGTTGAAAAACCTGACAATTATAGCCAGGTGCAGCGCATGCATGAGCTGAAACCCCATTTGGCTATCACCGGAATGGCCCACGCCAATCCCTTGGAGGCCAGAAATATAGATACCAAATGGTCAGTCGAATTTACATTTGCACAAATTCATGGGTCTAGTAATGCTCGAGATATTCTTGAATTAGTTACTCGTCCATTGCGGCGGAAAAGTGGATTCACTTCAAATTCCCGTAGTTTATCGAAACAGATGCTCAAAAGTTAATTAATTGTATTTTTATTTCCTAAAATCAAAATTCTGTAATAATTGGTAGCCAATCACTATGAGGAGGTATATAATTGCAGATATAATTGCAGCTAGTTAATTTCTTAATCAGGATTTTTCTTAATTTTATTTCCCCCCGTTTCTTACGCGATTAAGAGGAGGAATTATCGACTGTTTACGGGAAAAATAGAAAACTTTGTTATTAGTCCTATATTTAAATTTTCAAAATCACTTGAATAATATAGCATTACTATGTATAATATGAATAGAGTGCTGGTGTAACTACGGGGGTGAAGCATGACAGAAGCAAGAAATAACAAAAATTATGATCGAAAGACAATAGATGGGGTACACGAGACGACGGATAAATTATTCTACACATCAAAAAAACTGCAACGAATACAAACATATTGTCGCTACTTTCTTGGCTGAAATTTATGAGTCCTTATATGCTTTTTGGTCTATACTATGGGTTACTTGCAACATTACCCGTGGGACCTCCACAAATTTTATGTGTGAGATCGTTTCTTTTAGGAGGAAATCTAGGCGGTCTCGTTTCTCTAAGTGGGTCGATGCTGGCACAACTAATAATCATTTTGTCGATACATTACTCGCCAATCTACTTTTTTTTGTTAAAGCCACATGTACTAACTATCGTGGCAGTTCCATATACGCTTCTTTTCTGCCTGGTAATCAAGGATTTCCCAAATTATCAGATTTTGCGTCCCGTCATATCATTACATGACTCACGAATACTAAGATTATTTTTTATCAGTTTTCTATTTCAAATTTTGAATCCAATTATATTACCAAATCCTATCTTGACAAGACTACCCTATCTACTATTTTTTAGGTATAGTACTAATAAAATATTTTTGGTCTCCATTTCTTTGGGTTGGTTAATTGGTCAGGCGGCAGTTAATTATTTGTCTAAACTACTTCTGACTCGCGTGGAAAGAGATTCTCCGATGCTATATCTATTGGCTAAACGTTCCATATATACAACTTTTAGTATTGTTTCTATAATAAATGCCGTGGCATATCTGGGCAGAGCCCCCGTATCTTTCTGGACCAAGAAGTTTATGAATGAATCGCATGATAAAGAAATGGCTTTTTGGGAGATTGCTGAATATCCAGATCTTTTGTGGTGGTTTTTTAAACCATGGCCTATTTCTTTTTTCGACCCGTCAAGAGGAAATCGGGGCAATCGATTTGTTAAAAATTGTCGATCCGACGTAAATAGTAGCTTTTACAAAGGAAGAACATCCACATACTTCTTTGCAAAAAACTTAACTGATGGAAAGGAAAGATTGTCCTTTATCGCGTTGCCCAGTTTGTCAATTTCTGAAAAGTAGATGTCTCGGTCTATGGTGAAGTCCCATAGATCTGTGAGGGTTTGTAGTTTATCTCAAAATTGGGTTTCGGATAAGTTGACACGAGCCAAAATCTTTCAAGAAGAATTGGCGGGTCGAGTCAACTTATTAGATACTGGCTCCTCCTTCTCCAAAGCAATGGGAAAAAGAGTCAGATTAACCAGCGGGAAAAAGAGGAAAGTACCATGCGCATATGATCCCTTTGCCAATAACTTCCGTATACGAATTCCAATTCCACAAACATTTTTAGTGGTAGAGGACTTGGGTTTAACGGGATGGGAATGGGCCGAATTAAAGGCGGAGAAGAGACGTAGGGGTCTGAGAGGCATTGCCAGGAACAATGTTCTTAAGGATCGGATCTCTGCAAAAAATCGGAACTGGAAGAAGCAGGGCTGTGAAAATTATTTGCCGTGGGATAATTTGCCGGTAAGAAGTAGACGTATGTTCCAATTCATGTTCAAAAATCGAGTTTTATATGATTACGATGTGCAAAAAATTTTGGATAAGCTAAAATCTTCGTCCGAGCCCAACGTTACTTGGGAAGAAATTATGAACTTAGATTACGAGGATCGAGCACTATTGTTCACCTATCTTAAAGAGGAGGAAAAGTATTGCCGAGTTAATCAAATGTCTCTTTTCAAAGCATTTTTCTTTAGAAAAACTTTGACTACAGGGAAAAGAATACGCAAACTCCACAAAATTGAAGATCTGATTATGGATTTGGCCCGGAATATAACAATATACTTTGAAAACGATTTTGATGTTCCGGGAGGAGAAACGGATTTTCGCTATAGAAAGTTACGTAATGTAGGTGTTACTTCTGCCAAGGGAAAACCCAGATCGGCAAAATTGGTGAAGAGATACGCGAAAGTATCCGACTTTCGCCGGAGATTTTTGAAGGGATCGATGCGATCGAGGAGACGAAAGACCCTGCTCTGGGAGGCACTTCAAGAAAAGATACGTTCAGCTTTCTTTCTTAGATTGGTGGAAATACCAATTTTATTTAAATTACCTATTGATCAGTTGACAACTCTGAGACCCAAAGATTGGTTTGGTGAGTTTGAAAAAAACGCAAATTACAAATTTGAAGAACAGCTACTAGACATTTCTCCATTAACACAAGAAAGTTTAATTGATGATTCGAGACTTGACCGCTCAGCTATAGCAGCTAGATCGGACATAGGTCCCATTCATAATGGAAGGGGATATATGTTAGTTTTTCAATCCAGATTTCGGAAGTTTATAAAGCTACCAGGACTTATAGTCCTGAAAAGTATTGTTCGTTTTTTACTCCGTCAAGACTCTGAATGGAATAAAGACTGGGTGAAGTGGAAAAAAGAAATTCACATCAATTGCACGTTTGATGGTGAAGAATTTTCACAAGATGAGTTACCCCCACGCTGGTTAAGAGAAGGTATCCAGATAAAAATCGTGTATCCGGTTCGACTAAAGCCCTGGCAGACGGGTAGGGGTACAAAACAACTAATTCTTCGGAAAGAATATACAAAAACTGGATTTAGTGAGAGTAACGGATTCAAAAGCAAGATTAAGTTGAAGCGGAAGAGACCAAAATTTACTTATTTAACTGTTTTGGGGTATCAGACAGATATGCCTTTTGGAACTATTCAAAAAGAGAGTTCTTTTTGGAAACCTGTGAAAAAAAAATTGCTTCGGACTTGTAAGAGGGTCTTGCCTCGCCAAATAAAGCAAGTCTACCAAATTATCGGATTCAATATGGGAAAAGTCTTGAAACAAAAGTTAACTCTATTAAAAGTTAAAGGATTTAATTTTCTTGCTAATTATAATCCCAAACAATTTGAAGAAGTACGAAGTCGCTTCAGTTCGAATGGAATTTATTCGATGAAGAATTTCAATTCTCTAAATGAAATGATAAAACCCGATTCAAATATTATCAAAAGAAGTGATAGATCTATTGCTATTGGTGGAGAGATATATCCGGCCACTAAGATTAGTAAGCAATTTGTTGCTCAAGACTGGGTGGAAGAAAATTTTGTCACGGGTAGTGACACAGTCGACTCTGTGAATCTATTAAACGAAAGAATTAAACCAGATAAAATAAATTTTGATGAAATAGATAAGCTAAATTCCGAATCAGTCGACTCTGTATCGGATAATACAAATTTAACCAATTTAGGAAGCTCCGAACAAAAGCAACCCCCATATTCTGGAGAGATGGTAGTAAATTTGCATATATTTTTTGCAGAATTGGTCGAAAATTTTTATTCGGTAGTAATAAACTCGTTTTTTAAAATTGGCAGGATTTTCATCTATTACTTCAACGAATTTCTTGCATTGCATAAACAACTGGCAAAAGGACTAAAAAAACTAAAGGAGAGAAATAATTTATCACTACAAGGTAGATTTCTGCGGTTTGGCCCATCATCTCAAGCTTGTCTCTATGCCGATTTATGGAACGTTGGGGTGGAAAAGGACTTAGACTTGGATTTGTTGCTTAGTGTTGGAAATAATAACAATAATTGTGGGGGAAAGACTAGACGGGATGATAGCTACAGTGGCGTTGTTTCAAACCCCCTTTATGGGGTAAAAACTTCCGTTCATTGTGATTCTACTACGACCAACCCCTTTAAAAAAGGTATTTGTGTAAATAACTTGGTAATTCGTTTTGACGAAGGGGCTGACAAAATTGCCAACAAATTATTTGGTGAACATGTTGCAAAATGTTTGGAAGAATGGGGATTCTCAAAAAACTTACGTAACTTGGATGAAAAAATTCGGAATAACTGGCTAGATTGTTTCTATAAATACAATTTACCGTTAGCAGCATGGCATGAGATAGCACCTCGGAAATGGAAAGGTAGTTTAAATGGACTTGATATTGGAGGAAATGTTGCACATGAATTAAAGCATGACATCTCCCGGAGTAAATTACACAATTATTCGATCTACGCAAAAAGAAAACTTTTAAGAGACCAGCTTAATAAATTCAATAGAGTCCATAGACATAGAAATCTATTACAAAACTTCACCGATTTTGTGCGAAATGGAGATATACAGACCTTTTCCGTGCGGCAAGATATTCTCGTGCAAAGGTTTCGCTGTAAAAACCGCATCCGAAGAATCGGTGAAGTAAGGGGAGACAACATCAGGAAATTAGCTCAATCCCAGAAATTTGACGGAGAAATAAAATCTAATTTGAAGTTTGATTTGATGCTGTGGTTAGATCCAGATGTTACAAAAACGAAAACCTTCCTCCAGAATAAAACCAAGGGGTTAAACAATTCTATCTTCAAAGATAGTGACCAATACGACTTAGTATTAGATATAAATAGCAGATTCCAAGAAATCTCAAATGAGTTGTACGAGGTAATGTCAGATGAAAGAGAAGACGCGGACTACATTTTCCGGTGGAAATGGAAATTTGAAACGGAACTAGAGAAATTTAAAAACTTGATAGCTCTTACAAGGATGCTCGGAAATGATCAAGATTTGGTCACACTCTGCGCCAATACGGAAATAGATTCAGACCTGTTAAACTTACGGTTCAACGCAATAACTAGGTTTAGTCTCCTTCAGAATCTATCTACCATATCGGCTCACCGTTTACCACTAGTATTTGACGACCAAAACTTATTATATAAAATAGTTAATCCTGCGCTAAAATTTAGATCCAGATCAAAGAATAGGGCCAAGAAGCGGCTGTACGAGAGAGTATATAGTTCTAGTTATTTTTCAAAACTGTTACCCCTAGTAGCTGAACGGAATTGCAAGCAATCTCGTCTTTATAACATCGACGATCTATTACTCCTGCGGCGCCGCAGAGAATTTCGATTCCTTCGCTGTTTATTAATTTCAAGAAATTGCGATCCATGGGGATACCCTTACCAATCCGTTTCAGAATTTGAAAGGATTCAAAATGCCAATAGGCATCGCCCTCCCCATCTCCCAGGGATAAGTGATACTCAAAAAATCAAACGTTTTCTGTGGCCCAGTCACCGCTTGGAGGAATTGGCTTGCACTGGCAGATTCTGCCTCGGCATGACAACTGGGAGTCGATTTGCAACGCTTAAAATTCGGATGTACCCTATTATTTCAAATTAAAATGAGCAAGAGGATAAATGCAAGACGCGCCTAGTCGCTAAATTGTTTTGATTAAAGCAAAATTGCCTACACCAAAACGGTCGGCATTTAATTAATTCTAATTAAATAACTCACAAGCTTGGATGCCGCAAGTCGAAGCGCATCTACTGGTCAGACGTGAGACTGAAATCGTGGTTATGGGGTGTGGGATTTCTCTACCACACCCCTCTAAAAAACCATCAAATCTTTGGGTACAAATAATTTCTGATGCAACTATCTATCAAACCTCCTATAATTGATCCGAGACGGAGTACATAATCATGATTACTACTGATATCAACATGGACAAACAGAGATTTATTAACTCACAGCTTTCGGGTGGGAACAAAAATACGGGGTTCGCTGCTTCTCAAATTTACTATTCAACTTACCGGGTCTCGAAGCTTACCTATCATCTAGAATTACACCCCAAGGACTATTCATCTCAAATAGGTTTGTGGAAATTACTTGGTAAACGCAAACGACTTCTAGCTTATTTATTTGGGAAGGATATAAATATATATTTAAGAGTTATAAAAAAGTTAGGCATTCGAGGATTGAAAGGACGCTAACCCGAGATTTCTCGTTTTTATTTTGTTTCTCTCCACTTTTTTTTCTCTCTGGGGGGGGCTTGATCCCCCACCTTTTTATGGTTGAAGCAACTGTCTCGTTTCTAGATAAATCGGGTTCTATGATATGACATTTCTTGAATTTTAATTTTTTCTTTATTGGAAAGGAAGCAATTTACGAGTATTCAGATTAGAGATATGGATCCAATTGTGGTAAGCCTGGGTCCCCATCATCCATCAATGCATGGTGTTCTACGGCTCGTTGTTGTTATAGAGGGTGAAAAGGTTGTCGATTGCGAGCCAATACTGGGATATCTACATCGAGGAATGGAAAAAATTGCTGAGAACCGAACAATTTTGCAATACCTTCCTTACGTGACGAGGTGGGATTATTTAGCTACCATGTTTACCGAAGCGGTGACGGTCAATGCGTCAGAAAAATTGGCAAATATTCAGATACCCGAGAGAGCTAGTTACATACGCATAATCATGCTCGAATTAAGTCGAATAGCATCTCATCTGTTATGGCTCGGACCATTCCTAGCAGATATCGGTGCCCAGACTCCCTTTTTCTACATATTCCGCGAAAGGGAGTTGATCTACGACTTGTTTGAAGCTGCTACAGGCATGCGAATGATGCATAACTATTTTCGTATCGGTGGGGTTGCCACAGATCTGCCCTATGGATGGGTAGATAAATGCTTAGATTTTTGCCAATATTGTCTTCCAAAAATACATGAATATGAACGACTAATTACACGAAATCCCATTTTTCTAAAACGGGTAAGGGGAATAGGTCTTATAAGCAGACAGGAAGCCATCAATTGGGGATTATCTGGACCTTCATTGCGGGCTTCGGGGGTTCAGTGGGATCTTCGCAAAATTGATCATTACGAATGCTATGATAAACTAGATTGGCAAATTCACTGGCAAGAAGAAGGAGATTCCTTAGCTCGCTATTTAGTAAGAATCAACGAGATGAAGGAATCAATAAATATAATTCAACAAGCCTTAAAACTTCTTCCGGGAGGTCCGTATGAAAATCTCGAAGGTCGGCGTCTTGCGAAACGGAAAGAGGAAATAGACTGGAGCAGTTTCAATTACCAGTTCGTTGGAAAAAAATCTTCCCCAACTCTTAAATTGCCTAGACAGGAACATTACGTACGAATAGAAGCCCCTAAGGGGGAATTAGGGATTTTTTTGATTGGAGATGACAGCGTATTTCCTTGGAGATTAAAGATTCGTCCACCCGGTTTTACAAATTTGCAGATTCTTCCTCAACTGATTAAAGGGATGAAGCTTGCAGATATTATGGCAATCTTAGGTAGCATAGACATTATTATGGGAGAGGTTGATCGTTAGAATGATAAATGGTGTTAAATTTTCTGAAGGGGAACTAGTTCACTTTTTCAATAAATTGAAAATTGCAACGACTTTTCCCGAATCAATTTGGATTTTGGCTTATACTCTCATTCTAGTTCTGGGAGTCACGATAGGAGTCTCAGTCACTGCATGGCTCGAATGAAAGGTATCTGCAGGGGTGCAACAACGTATCGGGCCGGAATATGCGGGCCCGTTAGGAATTATTCAACCCCTAGCAGATGGAATCAAACTACTACTGAAAGAAGACGTCATCCCAGCCAGGGGTAACGCCCGATTATTTACGATCGGACCAGCTGTTGTAGTCATACCTGTTTTTATCACCTTTTTGGTAATACCTTTTGGCCAACATATCATTTTATCCGATTTGGGAATAGGCGTTTTTTTCTGGATTGCTATCTCAAGCATCGTACCTTTGGGTATTCTCATGGCGGGATACGGGTCAAATAACAAATATTCTTTTTTGGGCGGTCTCAGGGCTGCGGCTCAATCTATCAGTTATGAAATACCTCTAGCCTCATGTGTACTGTCGATATCCCTACGTGCGATTCGTTAAGCACGGATGCGAGAAAAGGAAAACACCCTCACCTCGTGAATTCCGTTGAATGAGAGACCAAGCGGTTATCTGGGTGCATTCAAACGGCGTTTCTGCAGTTACGTAATCAAACCCCACAGCCCATGTACGACGGTGCTTGTTGCTTGATCCCAAGTCTGTGGCTTGTTACCTACCTAGGCTTGAAGCGGACAATAAGAAATAATCATTTTATGTTCAGTCAAAGAAGTGAGTAGCGAGAAACACGAATATACGCAAGAGACTTGTGAAACCGATGTGCGTAGTGAAGGCAAGAAGTAAATTTTGGTAAAAATTAAGTAGATACAAGCAATTGGATAAAAAAAATAAATAACTATATAGAAATAACTGTATTGATAGTTATTTATTTTCCTCCATATTTGTCTCTTCTTCCGCCTCATAGCTTTTCGTTTGAAATAAACTCAGCCGTGGTAGGAGTGACTGAGTAGTACACCTAGATGATTTCGGCCTCGAGTATAATCCTACTCACTTCAGCGATAACCATTTGGAACGAAGTAACCCTTGTGAGAACTGTGCGATAAAATTAATTGGGTAGGTACAAAATAATTTTTTTTAGATGCATTCTATATGCAAAAGGGAGAGTTTAAACTCTTTCTAACTAATAGACGAGGATAGATGGGAAATACAAAAGAGGCGTTTCCTAGACTAGAAAATATCAATCCATAAGATGGATAAGGTCGAGATAGATTCGGAAGCACACCCGTAACAAGGCAGACGGAATCTCATTGATTAGAGGCGGATTTATTATTACAACTGACATAATTATCCTATTCTACGATCTCAATGAGGAGCCGTATGAAACTTCAAGTTCATGTACGGTTTTGAATTAGAGGCGGAGAGAGAAAGCCGCCGACTATATTTATCAGGCAGCTTGAGTACAGTTGATATAGTAGAGACGCAATCCAAATATGGTTTTTTGGGATGGAACCTGTGGCGTCAGCCAATAGGATTCACAGCCTTTTTTATCTCCTCATTGGCAGAATGTGAAAGATTGCCTTTTGACTTGCCAGAAGCGGAGGAAGAGTTAGTTGCGGGTTATCAAACCGAATATTCGGGAATTAAATTTGGCTTATTTTATGTTGGTTCCCACTTAAATTTGTTGGTTTCTTCACTATTTGTAGCAGTCTTGTATTTAGGTGGATGGAATTCCTCGATTCCTTTTTTTGAAAGTTTCCGACAAGATTTTTCAACATCAAATGGTAGTGGTGGATCTTTCAGCATGTTGAGCCCGGTTTTAGAAGTCATCACTACATTATCCAAATCCTATCTATTTCTTTTTATCTCCATTTTGACAAGACGGACTCTACCTAGAGTAAGGATGGATCAATTACTAGATCTCGGATGGAAATTTCTCCCACCAATTGCTCCGGGAAATTTGTTACTAACGGCATCGTTTCAAATTATATTAATAAATTGATGCCTCCACATTAGCTTCAGTTCGAGTTGAATCTATTTAATTCATTACCAGAAAAGAACGCGGGGAATGAATCAATTGTACCCCTTCCCATCACGTGAAAATTTTCGTCAGTCAAATAACAAAAATAAATTTGGGTTTATTTATCTCATGTTTCCGGCAATAATTAAGTTTCAAAGTTATGGCCAACAAGTTGTAGAAGCCGCAAAATACATCGGTCAAGGATCCGCGGTTACTTTGGATCATTCAAATCGTTTGCCTATAACTGTTCAATATCCATACGAAAAAAATGTGCCCTCCGAACGATTTCGAGGACGTATCCATTTTGAATTTGACAAATGTATTGCCTGCGAAGTTTGTGTTCGGGTCTGCCCAATTAATCTTCCAGTTGTCGATTGGATTTTTATAAAAGATGTAAAAAAAAAGAAATTGAAGAGCTACAACATTGATTTTGGAGTTTGCATATTCTGCGGTAACTGCATTGAGTACTGTCCAACAAATTGTTTGTCAATGACCGAAGAATATGAACTTTCCAGTTATGATCGTCACGAACTTAATCATGATCAAACAGCTTTGGGGCGTGTACCTTTTTCTGTATTTCAAGATGTTTCGATTCAACCATTTTTGACTTCAAAAAATCTTTTGCAATAATTTCTGGGTGAAAAAACACCCAAATTAGAATTTGTGAAGTAAGGTTTTTGTTCAATTAAGTAATTACTTAATATGTTTTCACAGAAATCGAAGGGGAAGAGAGGGAGTGTTAAGTATAAAGAAAATTTGAATGAAACATGTAAGTAATTGTGTCCAACGACTTTATCGGAATTAATTCATGAAATTGCTTTGGCATTAGTAGAATCGGGTATTTTGCTGGGAAGTGTAGGTGCAGTATCATTTGTTAATACAGTTAATTCCGCTTTTTCTCTAGGTTCGGTTTTTACCTGTATATCTTTATTATACCTTGTATCGAATGCAGATTTCGTTGCTGCTGTGCAATCGTTAGTTTATGTAGGAGCTATAAATGTTTTAATTGTGTTTGCTGTAATGATTACTGACGAGCCCGCAAGCTCTGACCCTGCTACCACTATTCGTGGCGTTGGGTATTTCACTGCTTTAGGGGTTTGTACAATACTTTTCGCGGCATTAGCGTGTGTAATTCATAATACAGAGTGGTCTGATCCAAGTCTCATTGATGAATCAGGAATTATTGCATTAAGTACACCTAAAAGTAATGTTCAACAACTTGGATACGAGTTATTGAGCGAGTTTATAGTACCCTTCGAACTTGCCTCAATACTTCTCCTAGTTGCTTTAGTGGGAGCAATTAATCCAGCACGCAATGAAAATATATTTACAGCCGACGAGAAGTTGCCTGTTGCATCACCCCCCGAGAATTCCTCGTTTTTTGACTGATCTCAACGTATCTAAATCGATGTATATAGAAAAAAAAAGAAAAGCCCTGTTTGACTTAATCTTGGAGGAGAAATTAAATAAATTATGTTTGGAGAAGGACTAATTTTAAGCGCATACATTTTATGTGTAGGTTTTTTTGGATTAATTACAAGTAAAAATATGGTTAGGGCACTCATGAGTCTTGAATTAATATTTAATGCCATTACTCCAAATTTTATTACATTTTCAAATTTTTTCAGAAATCAAAAGGGAGGAGAGATTTTTTCTTTATTTATAATAACCGTTGCCGCTGCCGAAGCTGTTACTGGGCTAGCCATAGCTCTTTCCATCCACCGGAGCAGGAGGTCTACTCGTATCGATCAATTGAATTTGCTAAAATGGTGACTAATCAATCAATCGATTAGGCCCTTTTTTTTAGATACCCAATTAATTTTCCAGTGTTTACACTAATTCAGTCAATTGGATACCCTTTCCCCCTCTTTTTTTTTGCTTAACAACTAATTTTTCTATCGAAGTTTCACAACCTCTCACTTCTTTTTGGGGGGAAAAAGGATGTAAAAGGCAGGTTTTAACAAACTGAGATGCAATTGGATAGATTATGAAAGTGATGAAAAAAGCTTGTGAAAAGTAGTTAGTCGAAGATTAATAAAAAATAGATATATCTCAACTTTTTAATAAAAATTTGATACATAATTAGGAGTAGATAGACTCAATGGCACATTCAGTGAAAATTTATGATACATGTATTGGTTGTACCCAGTGTGTAAGGGCATGTCCTACAGATGTGCTAGAAATGATACCCTGGGACGGATGCAAAGCAAATCAAATAGCTTCCGCTCCTAGGACGGAAGATTGTGTGGGCTGTAAAAGATGCGAATCTGCTTGTCCGACAGATTTTCTAAGTGTACGTGTATATCTGGGTGCTGAAACTACCCGTAGTATGGGTCTGGCTTACTAGTCAGTCAATGAAACGGGGGAAGAAAGTTAACTGCCGACCCATATCCCTTCAGGCTTTCTAAGTACGGATATGGGTCATTTTATCTGGCTCACACAGCCTCTCTTATATTAAAAATTATCTCTCTCTCTCAACTCATGATTAGTAATGTACCTCGGCTAACGGCAGTCGTTTCCTTCCCAATTTTTTCCGGTTTGATGATTCCAATTCTGCCCCGTCATGGAAGCAGAATAATTCGATGGTATACTCTGAGTATTTGCATACTGGAATTTTCACCAATTACTTACATTTTTTACCGTCATTTTCAAGTGGATTCTCAATCAATTCAGTTACTAGAGACATTCCGCTGGATAAACGCTATTCATCTTCATTGGTCAGTAGGTATTGACGGACTTTCCATGGGTCTCGTTTTACTTACGGGTTTCGTTACTACTCTGGCAACCCCAGCGGCTTGGCCTATCACTCGTAATACACGGCTATTTTATCTTTTGATGCTAATTTTGTATGGCGGTCAAATTGGCTTATTTGTCTCCCGGGACATTTTGCTTTTCTTTTTTATGTGGGAACTAGAATTAATTCCAGTCTATTTACTTCTCTGCTTATGGGGCGGAAAAAGACGTTTATACTCAGCCACAAAATTTGTTTTATATACAGCTGGTGGTTCAATTTTTCTCCTAGTAGGAGCTCTAACTATGAGTTTTTCTGGTAGCGAAATTCCTTCTTTTGATATTCAAGATTCGATGTTTAAATCTTACCCCCTTTCGTTGGAAGTACTTATTTATATGGGCTTCTTGATTGCTTACGCTGTAAAATTACCAATAATTCCCTGCCATACCTGGTTACCAGATACTCATGGAGAGGCCCATTACAGCACATGCATGCTACTAGCCGGGGTCTTGCTAAAAATGGGTGGATATGGACTAATTCGAATTAATTTGGAATTACTGACTCATGCACATTTATTACTAGGTTCGGGAATTATGTTACTCGGAGGAATTCAAATTGTTTATGCCTCTCTAATTTCAATAAGTCAGCGCAATCTCAAAAGGAGAATAGCTTATTCATCAATTTCTCACATGGGTTTTGTAAGCATTGGAATTGGTTCTTTGACAGATGCAGGTATTAACGGAGCCATGTTGCAAATGATTTCCCACGGTCTAGTTGGAGCTGCTTTATTTTTCCTTGCAGGTAGCTGCTACGATAGAACCCGAAGTTATCTCTTGGATCAGTTGGGAGGAGTCGCAATTTCAATGCCTAAACTATTTGCCATGTTTAGCGCTTTTTCACTGGCATCTCTCGCATTGCCGGGAATGAGTGGTTTTGTATCAGAATTATTAGTTTTTCTAGGAGTTATTACTGCGAAGCAATACTCATTTTACTTAAAAACAGTAATTACGGTGCTAGGAGCAATCGGTACAATATTAACCTCCATTTATTTATTATCGATGTTACGTCGAATCTTTTATGGTTATAGATTCTTTGAAGAATCAAATCCTTATTTAATTGACCTTGGTCCAAGGGAATTGTTCACTCTAATTTGTTTCCTACTGCCAATACTAGGTATAGGTTCATACCCAAATTTGATTTTATCTATTTGGAGTGAAAAGGTACTTTCTATTTCACTTTTCTATTCCAATATGTTGAAATAGGGGTAGAATGGCCCCGGCTAGAATTAATTTTGGTACAAAGAAATTTGTTTGTCTCATACACCTGCTGTGTGAGGAGGTTTGCTGGGTTTAGTTAAACTAGTCAACTCAAATCTGTCTTTAGAACATTTGGAATTCCACAATTACTTTTATTTGCAAACGATGGGGAAGCATATACAAACATTTAATTGGATAGGTAGTTCTTAAATGTCTGTTTCTGCTTCTCCATCCAGATGTTTGGAACCGTTTTTCCACTCGACTATTCCTCCAATTCTATAGGTTTTTCATAGAAGAAAAACCTGAGGATTTGATCAAATAGCAACTAATTGTAGCTTCTCAGCACTAATTTACCTTTGATTTCCGAAATTTTTAATCTCTGCCTCTATACCAACCACCCGTAACTATGCAAGCCAACTCCTACTAAATTGACTCCCAAAAAGCAAATCCAAACTGAAAAAAATCCCATAGATGCTGCCGTAGCCGGCCCCTCCCCCATCCACTTCCCGTCTATCCTCGTATGCAGATAAATAGCATAAACCAACCGGGTTACTAATGCCCAAGTCTCTTTTGGGTCCCAACTCCAGTAAGATCCCCGAGCTTCATTAGCCCACACCGCTCCGGAAAGTATACCAATAGTTAGGAAAGAAAATCCCAGACTAATCGCTCGATAAGACCATTTATCCAAGTAATTAACCAAGTTACACTTTTGCGAATTGTAAAAGAGTGAGTAGGGAAAGCTTTGCACATTAGTTTGTTTTCGGATGTTATTGCAAAAGCTTGATGAGCAGTTGCATTTCGTAGATTTGGGACTGTATTCCAAATCTAGAATAAAAAAGCTACCCAGCTTACTGTAAAAAAGACTTAGTAAAACTATAGCTAGTGAAGACCCACACAATAAAGTTGCATAACTAATTGACGTTGTACTTACATGCGTCATCAACCATTGAGACTGCAGGGCTGGTACTAACGCCGTGGATTGTTGCATCTTTTGGGGAAGGCTTAAAGTTGCAAAAGCGTGAGTTAGCGTAGCACTGGGTGCTAGAATTGCACTCGACAAGCCATTTTGACTTCCGATGTTCAAATTTAAATATAAAAAAGAAAAGCCCCATGAAAGAAACATTAACGACTCATACGAATTGCCTAGCGGTAAATGTTTGGTTTGAAAACAACGAATAGCCAAAGATGAAGTACTACGGAGAAAAGCAATTGTCATGCCGTTCTTGCTAAAGTAATTAAGTCTATTAACTTCATAAAATGAATTGATCGGATTCGGCAAGGTGACAAAAAAAAGCATCACAAACGAGATGTTAACGAATATGTACTCTATGTCGGTATACATCGTAATAAGGGGAAACCAGTAACTTCTTTTTTGATTTAAATTTTTGATTTGATCAATCTTGAATCTATTATTACTAACCCATCTTCAATAGAATCTTTACTACAAATTTATCAATCGTTTATCTATTCTAACAGAAATGGTAATAAAAAATTAATTTGCCGCTACTCGGATTCGAACCGAGATGCTCTGGCACTGCTTCCTAAGAGCAGCGTGTCTACCTATTTCACCATAGCGGCTCATTTAATTTTGAGCAGATGCAAGTTCATTTTACATCGGCTCGGCTTGACGAGTCAACTACTACGGATTCCCCCGAGGGAAAAACACTGAAATGGATGTAGGCCGGGGGAGGGGGATTAATACATATAACTGAAGTAAAGAATTAGAAATTTAATCCACTTTTTCTTTTGATATATCAGATATCAATGATACGTAGCTCGCTCATACTCATTGTATATATATATAGATAGATGCGGGATATAGCGTAGTTTGGTAGCGCGCCATCTTGGGGTGATGGAGGTCACAGGTTCAAATCCTGTTATTCCGAAAAAAGAATAAAAGATGGATCCGTGATATTTCTGTAAAAATCGCGACATTATATGTGTTATTTCATATTCATTTCGTTCGGAAATAAATTTCCCGTGCAAATTGGGTCAGGTATCTTTCAGACAAATGGCAAGCCAACCAATTAAGTTGGCGTTTACGCATAAATCTCTCAAAAGTCTAAATTACAACGAAAAAAAAGAATTGAAGGAAAAATAATTAGACCCCCCCCCCCTACCCACTCCGCCACTTGTGAAACAACTGCGTACAAATAAAAAAAAATATACCGTTAGTTTGTTTGTAAAGACTTCCTACCTGTTACGTAATAGAAACTTTTTGAACGACCACTCAAAACAGATTGGGCTAAAGAAAACGCTTTTGATGCCTTCTTCACAGATTTGATTTTCCAAGCATAACTGCGCATTTTTTTTCTCGATCCAGAAGTGCGTTTTTTTGGAACGGCCATACTATATCGTGTATTATTAAAGCTTAATTTCTTATTAACTGCTATGTTGATACGTATCGATAGAATAGATATAATAAGAAAGAAGAAACTAACTAGTAACAGGAGCAAGCTATTGGATTGGAGAGATAATACTTTATTTTGCTGCATTACCTTCTCAATTAGTGGCTCGATGGGATGAAGGAATCGTATCTTTCCTACCGATACTAATGGATTCAATTACAAATCTAATTTTATTTTCCCTGTATCCGCAAATCCGTCGTTTTTTTTTCTTTGAATGGATCTTTTGTATCACCAATTTTTTTTCGAAGCAGTTATGTAAGATCCGGCCTGCAACAACTGCATCGGCTAACCAAGGATTGCCAATATTTACGTTAGATCCGTTACGAATAAGCAAAACTCGATTCATGGATATTTTTGCGTTGGATCCCCACGTGTCGAGATTGGAAATAAAGTGACGAACATCATGAAATCTTCCCGGTTCAACTCGTAATTGGTTTCCCCCAATGTCGATAATTGCGTATTTATCCATTATGATTCCTTTTCTTAATCTACTCATTTTGGTGCTGGAAAAAAAATTGCTATTGATAATAAAGCGAATTGGCTCGTTACCAATTTTTAATACTCGACTAAGTATCTCGGTCGTGTCTGGATATTGTCAAGTTTTTTGTCTATTGTTTTTTTCATAAGATTAAAAACTTAGACAAATTCAATTTAATTTAAATTTGTGTAGACTCGAAATTTAATTATTTTGCCTGCATACATTCCATTTGGTATTGTTCCCACAATTTATCTTTCAACAAAAATTATCAAGAAAGAAATAACACCAAATTCAATTTGAATTCAATACATCTGTGAAACTTTCAAACGAATATGCTTGGATTATCCCCTTGTGTCCATTAGTAGCTTCTTGTTTTACTGGATTGTTAGCATTCTTCTTCCCAAAAGCTACAAGAGGTTTTCGTCGAGTATGTGCACTAGTCAACATTTTTTTGCTAACAATTGCTATGTTTGTTTCTCTCATGCTATTTTGGGAACAATCTATTAGCCATTCAATTCAGCAGTATTTGTGGGCTTGGATTCCAAAGAGTGATTTTTGTTTAGAAATAGGGTTTTTAGTTGATCCGCTTACTCTAATTATGTCACTACTGGTTACTACCGTAGGCGTCTCAGTGATGATTTACAGCGATAGTTACATGTTTCATGACTAGGGATATTTGAGGTTTTACGCCTATCTAAGCTTGTTTACTGCGTCGATGTCAGGGTTAGTTTTCAGCCCCAATCTGATACAGCTTTACATCTTCTGGGAATTAGTCGGAATGTGTTCGTACTTTTTGGTAGGTTTCTGGTTTGCGAGAGCAAGTGCTGCAAATGCTTGTCAAAAAGCCTTTGTCACAAACCGCATAGGAGATTTTGGATTGCTTCTAGGTATTTTAGGTTTATACTGGATAACTGGTAGTTTTGAGATTTCCGAATTGTGTGATTGATTTGTTGATTTAGGAAAAGTAGGATTTGTCAATCCGATCTTTGCAAATATAATAGTTCTTTTACTATTCCTAGGTCCAGTTGCTAAATCTGCTCAGTTTCCACTTCACGTATGGTTACCAGACGCAATGGAAGGGCCCACACCAATATCGGCTCTTATTCATGCTGCCACTATGGTAGCTGCCGGTATTTTTTTCATTGCTCGAATTTTCAACCTAATTTTGATCTTTCCCCTGGCGATGAGTGTCATTTCTTGGGTAGGTGGAGCAACGGCCTTGTTGGGTGCCACGTTAGCTATTTCTCAGAAAGATCTTAAAAGGGGTCTCGCTTATTCTACGATGTCTCAGTTGGGATATATGGTTTCAGCTTTAGGCATTGGTGCATCTCGATCCGCCCTATTCCACCTAGTAACGCATGCTTACTCCAAAGCTTTGTTATTTCTTGGAGCTGGTTCAGTAATTCACTCCCTCGAAAAAGTAGTTGGATACTCACCCGCCAGAAGTCAAAATATGTTTTTTTTGGGCGGCTTGCGTAAATACATGCCAATAACTGGAACGACTTTTCTTACAGGTACTCTTTCCCTGTGTGGCATACCGCCTCTAGCTTGTTTCTGGTCCAAGGATGAGATTATTACCGAAAGCTGGTTATACTCTCCTGCTTTAGGATTGATTGCTTCGGGCACAGCGGGTCTAACTGCGTTTTACATGTTTCGCATCCATCTTCTCACTTTTGAAGGGGATTTTCGTGCTAACAAGATGGATTTAAATTATTTTAACAATCCTCCTACGTTTAAGCAAGATATTAGTTTGTGGGGCGGGACTGAACTGGAATCCTCAATTAATCAAATTAGTCAAAATCCCGTATCTGCACAATATATAGTTGAAAAAAAATTTCTGTCAGTACATTCACAATTAGGGGATCTTTCGGCTGTTAAACAAGCCCATTCTGGCGAGAGCTTAGTACGGCCTAAAGAATCAAATTTTGTCATGACGTTTCCTCTAGTAGCATTGGCAATACCCGCTATATTGATTGGATTAGTAGGAGTCGATTTCAGCGAAAAACGCAATGGTTTCGACTCACTGTATGAATGGTTTAGTTACCCGCCTAATTTACTAAATTATAGTAAAAACTTAGAGGTTTTACGAGAAGATTTGGTAAATTCAATTGGTTCGGTAAGTCTATCTCTCTTTGGAATATTGCTTTCGAGCAATATTTATGTGTATGGACAAGCTAATATGTTAAATAATCGGAAACTTAGTTTGGAGCTAACAAATACTAATTTAGTTAGTACACTTGGACGTTTTGTTCGGACCTGGTCGCTTAATCGGGGTTTTATTGATTACTACTATAATATCTGGTTTGTACGTAATGTCATATCTCTCAGCAAGTTGATTTCACAATTTGATCAGCACATAGTAGATGGCTTTGTCAACGCCACGGGTGCATCAAATTTTATCGGAGGAGAGGGTATACGGTACGGAGAAAACGGCAGGGTATCTTTTTACTCATTTGTATTAGTTCTTGGAATTATTTTAATAATGTTGCCTCTAATAACCTTCTTCCCAATCCCGCCTTTTCCGTAAACCGCTACTTTCGTTTCACGAAACTCCAATTCGCGTCCATTTCTCCCGGCTATTCTTCATCTTCCTTCTCTCCATATTTCTTTTCTGTTTCCTCTATCCTCCCTCTTTTTATTCTTCAACTATTTTCCCACCTTGAGGTGGAAGGATCCTGTGACTATTCTACTACGCCTCCCGGAAGGGGGGAATAGAAACCACTTATTGGTGATTGATCAATACGAATCATGGGAGGGGGGCTTGATTGTAGGGTTGATCTCGACCTTGTCTTGGTCGATTGACCCCCCCTCCCATGATTCGGGGGCCCCTCCATTCAAATGGGATTGCTATCGCCGCCGCCTCCTCCTATAATGGGAGTTAGGGCATAAACAAAGTTTACGAAATAGCGGAGAAAGCTTAACTCCTCCTAGATTTAGAAGTGGCTTCCGGAAAAGAGGTCTTCAAGTATGTATGAAACTGAATCCCCTACCACCTTCCCCGGTAGCTCAGCGGTAGAGCGGTCGGCTGTTAACCGATTGGTCGTAGGTTCGAATCCTACCCGGGGAGATTCGTATCTACGTCGAGAATTCCCAGTAATAGGAGAGTTCTATCTGACACATGTGCCAAATCAAGTCGGGTTGGATCATGACCCACCAATTATTGAATGGTTTACCATCGTGCTTATTTTAAGCCTCAACACCAACAAATGGAGACAGGAATACTGGTGCGCCCCAGTGTATCGAATGACTGGAATGAGCAAATTAATCACTGGGGGGTAAATCCAGAATGAAAAAAAAAATACGTATCAAAATTGATACAAAAAATTTGCTTCGTTTGCATAATTCCTGCGGAATAACCTCTATTACTCCTCCTAATCTCATTTCTCAGTAAGGAGACTCCTACCATATCACAAAGTAACTGGTCTCCAACTTATTACTTTTCGAAATGCTGAATTTGTATTTTTTGTATCAGTAAAAGGAAAATAGAGGTCTTCCTTTTACTGATTTGGCTTTCAATTCTATGGCTAGAGATCTAGACGGAGTGGGGAGTATCTAACTGAGGAAACAACAGTTGTTTTACGACATTTAACTTTCTTGAAGGAATTGTTTCATTGTTCGATCCAGCGATGCTTCACCAAACCGGAACGGATTGGATAGATATTCACAAGTTTCAAGCAACATATTATAGATAAGAAAATCCTGAAATGGGGAACGGTTCCGTCTCATCCATCTGTTTCTATGAACCATAAGCCTAAACCGAAGAAATCGTCCCGGGAAATCCTCCGCTACCGTGTAGCAATCCAAACGAACGGGAGGAAATGTCTTTGGATATTGCAGATGTATATCCATGAAAGAAGTTTCTTTGACGTATTCGGAATCTCGTTCCTCCTCATCCGAAGGAAGATTATTCCACCGATTAATAGATGAGTCGGGTTTCAATTTCGGATTATCTTCACGATAGAGAAAGAAATTTTTAATTTTTTTATTTGAGATCTTTTGAAGGCGCTGCCTTCTCATACCGTAAATGGTGTAAAGCCTCCGCGCCAGTTCTTTTGTCGGCAACAAGTTGCGGCGCAGGGAAGGAATGTTAGGGTCTGGCTGGAACAGAAGCATGGGGTCCCAGATGAAGCGCCCCCCGAAGAGTCGAGTCGTTTCATTAAATCGATCACAATGTGTTTCATACTCATTAGATGAGTCGCCAGAGATTCCCAATTCGAGAAATTGCTCACGTAACAACATATTATCCAATCGGTTTTCTAATCTTTTAATAGAGTGATCTGTTACATTAGTGACAGATTTTTCAAAACTGAAAAGATACCCGCTCCTCTCGCGCCATTTCCTTTTCTCCCCCTTAATCTTATTGAATTCAAAATCTTGTTGGGGTATATAATTCTGATTTTGGTAAAGGAGAATTAAGTTATACAAATGGTTGGGTTCGGATAATACCCCCATCAATTCATAAGTCCCGCCTCGCAGGAAACGGAGACGCCAAGCCTTATGGGACCAAGTAATCTCACGCGACACCTCTGTCGTCGAATTTATTAATTCGGGTGACTGTTGCATCTCGAATTCCGTTAGACTACTAAGTCTCCCCTTTCTCATAAATTTAGAGGAGCGACTTGTAGAGGTTACACCTGAGCAATACTTGGGTTTTCCAATAGGAAAGGAAATAGAAAAACTCTTATTGCGTCGACCCCCCCCCTCACAAATTTCTGAACGCGAGAAATTATTCGAGAGGTTTTCTAGGACACCACAAGCTAGGTTTAAGTCATTCTCTACGAGTTTATCGATAACAGTGAAATTCTCTTTTTTTCTCATATCCATTTGGAACGAATTGCGAGCTACTAATTCAGCTAGTAGCCCTAGGAGATGCGAAAACATAGTGAATTCGTCAATTGTTGATTTGGTTATTGAAGGTTCCACATACCAGTTAGACAAATAATAAAATCGCATCTTCAACGCGTCACGACCAAGAAATGGAATATTCGCGAGATAACTATCTATCAAACTATTCTTCGAAGTGGCTTCTGCTATCTCGTAGGAAGAGATTTCCCATTCAGAATCAGATTCCATCCCATTGCCCATATCACTAACAGTCGAATGCTGTCTATGTAAAGCTAATCCAATTGCATTGCTACATACAAACTTTTTTCTTTTGGAATTACCTATTAATAACGCTTCATTGGCGAGAAAGAATAAATCTCGTTTACTATAACCCGTAGTTCCAGACACAGTAGTCTCAAGGAGAGGCGGATTAGCCCCTATTTTGAAACTTTTGATACGTAGTAGAATTGACAATTCTTTCTGACGTTGACGCCCGTTGGACTTTCGAAAATTTATTAATTAGTTTAACCGATTCGGAGCTACTGAAGCTGGATCTATCCTCGCAGGTACGTGAGTCGTGGCAATAACAACATTCTTGCGGATGTTGGAGTTGCTGAGCTTGTGACCAATACTCTTCAATATTTGGCAAAGTAAAAATTTAGGATCAGCTTCTAGCTTATTATACGAACGATGAATATTCAATTCATGAATATCTTGAATCCATAGTGTACAAGGAGACATTTCCTTCGCTATTTCAAAAACGAGATTTAATCGGTGTACGCTCTCTTTCGAGATGAAATTTCCACGTACATTGCTGAAAAAGGATCGGTTGTATATGAACTTCTTTAGTGGTAGTTTCACCACTGGAAAGTAGGAGTTGAATGCTACATCTCTAATAATAGAGGATCGGCCAGTTTCTATAGGTCCTACTAGCAAAATTCCTTTAGATGGTAATAATCCCGATTGGAGTGAAATAGGTATGTCACAACATGGCATGTTCAGTCTACCGTCTCTTCGTCTTGTTGTTGCTGAAAATAGAATATTTCTCCCGAAGGCGTAAAAAGCCCACTTCTCCACAGGATCCAACTTACGGATCTTGTGACCCAATAGATCATTTTGCCAGAATTGAAGTGAGTATGCCAAAACATTGGATCTTCCTCGTGGGTAAGGTTCATGAAAAATCTTGTTGCTCAATAAGTCATAATTGGATTTCGATTTCGCTGCATACCTGTAGATAATTTTAGTCGCTACTAAATATTGAGTCAGTAGTTCTCTACTATTATCTATAATATCAGAGCTTTCTCTACGAGATATCCATGAATCAATTTCATTTTTCACGAGAAGGAAAAAAATTATATTATTTACATAACTCAAGAATCTATTCAAGGAATGGATTAGTAGATCTCTCGTTAACATTTAGCTTGTCGGGGGGGAATACATTACCTTTTTCAAATAGGATCCACGCATTGGGTCTGTTAAATATTCAATGGTATCGAAACGTTTCCATGAATGAAAGGAATTGGAACCCGAAACGGCAGACAAAGGATGTTTCAATAACGCGAGAAGTAATAATATTGAGAGGATGCAGCAATAGAAGATAGGCCTATCGGAAAATTGAGATACCGACCACTCTCCTGGATGTGATATATCCGCTTCATCAGGGATTTTTTCGGGAATGAGAATACCTATCTCGGATGATAGAGTACGAATAGAATTGTTTTCGAATCTCAATCCTACCCTTTGCAGGCTTCGTAATAAATAGCCTTTCGCGCCACCTACTAAATTCTTAGCAATTGCCTCACAAATTCTAGGAAGATCATGATTTGAGTCATAACTTATTTTAAGTACTATTTCTGGATATGTTTCTCTGATCAAGTCGTAGAAGTATCTCCACCAGGTGGGGGTAAAAAACATAGGTATATAATCTCTCAATAAGCTCCATTTCTCACCCATACTGTCTCTCCAAAAGATCCAAGAGATCTTATATTTGTTCAAATCATTGGATAATTCATTAAAATTGGTGAAATGGGACAGGCAAGTAGCTTCTTCCCGGGCAGATGAATCTGCAAACCCCGCATCTTCGCGGGGAACCTCCTTTCCAATTGATCCTGCTAGAAATCTCGATGTTACATCATTGCATAATGAGAATCTTAGCAACCAATAAGGTGTATCCAATTCTTGTGGTTCCCAGAAATACCCAAAAGACAAACCGTTTCGATAGACTCGATTTCTGGTGGAACCATTTCTTGGGTCTAATCCATGTTTAACAAACTTCTCCGAATTGACTTGATCTAATACCAGATTCCAACGAGGTTGGGGTCGCTGATGGTCCGACCGCCAGTCGGAGTTTACCGACGCCTCTTCCGAAAAAACTCCACCGTTACTGCACGAAGATAGGTACGAGTCTATCGCTTCACGAGGGGATGAGTTCAAACTTGCCAGTAACCCATTCAGATCCGAAATAGAATTGCGAAGTCCATCTAAGTGAGTTACTGTTGTTGCAGATTCATGCAGATTAGACGAAATGAATTGAATTGGTGTGAGTAAGTGACCATCTGCCTTCCATGCGGTTTGTTTCGAGAAATTGGATGATAACGAATCTGACAGTTGGGGATGAATAGATGAGATGATATCAAATGAGATGCCTTTTTTGTCGGAGCCCACGGAGAAGTTTTCTAACACGTTGAGATAACTACTGTTGCATCTCCCGATGAAGAAACCCCCATTGATTCTCGAAATGAACTTGTTTCCAGCGCGACTCCGTACAGGTGAGTCGTTTAATTTATTCATTTGATCAAAAATGTTTTTTGAAATACCCCCACCAATATCCTTAATTGAACCTCCCTCACGATTTAAATCATGCAGAAACAGATTCCAAATTTGCCGCCCCGTAATGAAAAAAGCATCATTCGAGAATCCTGCTCGGATAGCTTCGATGCGAGGCAACCCAGGAATAGTGGGATTCGACGCAGGTTTCAGTGCGGTCGAGGAGCCTACTGATTCTTCATCCCTTAACAGTCTAGGCTCGATGAAGAAACTTTTTTTTCTTCCAAGAATTGTTTTGAGAGAAAGTATCTGTTCGTCAATGTAACCATCAAAGAAACTTGATAAAAAATCAAGATCAGTAAGATCCATTTTGTTCAATTTATCAAAATCTAGATCGTCCAATTTCTCGATGCAGTAATCAATGGTATCTACCATAGCTTTCTGGCGAGTAGCCTCAACAACAATCATTTTAGACAGAACTAACACATCGAGAAATCGGTGAAAATATTTCTTGGTATGTTGATTGGTACTACCGAGACAGGCACCAGCATTATTTAGTAACTCGTTTCTCATTATTGACACACGGCAAATTAATTCTTCCAAGTCGTCCCTCATTGCTTTTTCCAAAGATTTTCCGACAGGCAAAAGAGACAAATCCCCTGTCGTATCGAGCCATCTATGCACATTTGATTGAAAATTCCTACACTCATCAATTCGGGAGGTAACATATTCGTTCAATAGACGCTCCGCTTTACCCTTCCATTCGAATACTGTTTATTCAGTTGCAATTCTTGCTACGATGATATATTCTCTGCTCCCCGTCCAGACATCCAACCAATATTTGATTCGGGAGAAATATTCAGTGGATAACGCACAGAAGTAGTCGTGGAGAAGAAATATGTATGTTGGGCAGAGAGGTATGGTTTTACTTCGCCCATACAATCTAACTAGAGAATATAGCGAATCTAGGTTCCCCCTTCCTTTCAATTTTTTTGAAAAAGTAGTATTTTCACTTCGAGTAGTTATTTCTTTAGGTATCCCTAAAGATGCTTCAAAATAGTTTGGAAAAATCTCATTGAAGTCGAAGTATCCGCTACTTGCTAACCCAAGTTTCTTGCCAGATATTTCAGTAAACGTGATATTATCCCCCACTCTCGGTGGGAAAAATACTTTTTCGGATTTGATGCTATTACTGACGTCAATAACTCTTTCCCCATCAAAAATAAGGTTTGATTTCTTAATTCTCGAAGGGAAGTCGGTTAGTTGGTTGATTAATTGATTTCTAATTTGTGAATAAGCATGTAAAACGGGAAAGTCTTTTCCATATTTTTCATAACCTAATCCGAATAAAAAGTTGCGAAACAACATCGTTTTTTCACAAGACGTAAAAGAAGACAAGTTAGAAAAGGCTTCTTGCTCAAAGGAAAATGACGATCCATCTCTTCGGTGATCTGCTGAATCTATGGATTCCAGTAGCGCTTTGTCACAGGGGTCCAATACTACGGGACTTAATGAATCGTTTCTCAAACGTATTGCTTGTAACCGATCCAGATCTTGTTTGTTACGAATTTCCCGAAGAAGCGACGAAGCAAAATTGTTTTGGTAGCAGTCATTTTCGTTCTTGTAAACTACCAATTGGTTATAGAATTTGAAAAACCTAACGAGATTTTGCAGATACCTATCCCCACGGACCGCTTGAATCTCTTCAGTCTCATCCTTGAATATATTCCCGACAAATAAAAATAGGGGGGAATCCGTCGTTATGCGTGCCTTCCATCTACCGGAAACCAGGGGGGTCATGGCATCATAACGGATTTTTTCCTCATTTGAGGAACCTGCAAAAATTGAAATATCTTTGTTCAAATCTAAGTAGTAGGAAGCCGGCGCTCCCCTCTTCCTATTTTTTCCGAGAGAGATAAAGTTCTTGAATTGAAGGAAGCAGTCGCGGGAGAAATTCCCGGGGTTTTCTGCCTGTTTCTTTCTTATCCCGTCACCTCCATTAATGACTTTCGTTAATACAAAACTTCTCTCGATCGAATTTTTGTCACTCAAGCGATGCATAGAAATTGGTATCGTTAGCAACATCAGCATCTCCAGGGTGATGCTACTACCCCTCATTACTGAATGACGCAGATTGCGTAAAAACAGTGAACTCAGAAATCACAAGTCAGATAATCTAATAAAAGGTTCGGCGGTGGAGGCTGGACTAACTACAAGTTCTTCGAGATGTTGGTTTTTCAATAATTCGGAGAAGTATTTTAATGCATCGACTTTGAAAAAGTCCCAAACTTCAGATGAAGAGTCGGGGCCTCTTACTCCTACTCTTCTTTCTACTACCTCTTTCACCATAGTTTTTTCTTCCATATTAGTTCTGAGACTATTTATCTATCTATTTCCCATATTTATTCTATTATACCGATAATTTTGAAAATTTCAAGATGGGATGGAAGAAATATATCATACAAGTCTGGTTATTTCTGTAAATATCCGCATCCAAAATTGGAATGAAATCGGGGATTTTCAAATGTTATTGTCGAAGAGACCCGTATATACCCCATCCACCTCAACAAAATCTCTCCGCTCTGAGCAGGCGGAGCAGTGGTATTGAATTACCCGGATGGGCGAACGACGGGGATTGAACCCGCGCGTGATGGATCCACAATCCATTGCCTTGATCCACTTGGCTACGTCCGCCCCCTTTGCTAATGTTGAGGGGCTACCCAAATATGAACAAGATCCATGCGTTAAGCTAGATAGATTCTTTCCACCCAAAAGATTGAAGGATTGCAAGCATTCAGTGAGTAAAAAGAGGAACTTTTTGAAAGGGATATTGCAACCCTTTTTCCTTCTCAATTCAAGGTCGGAAACTGATGACCGTGAGGTTGTGACAGGCCGTTCTCTTTCTCCCTCTTCGTTCTACCGTACGAACCTTGAGGGCACCAAACCCTATCTTCCGAAGTTGAAGGGTTTGGTATCCAGTTGTGCTGCATGACCAGACGGATATTATCCGTTTATAGAAGGGGCTTCAACAGAGGCTAAGTCTAGGGGGAAGTTATGAGCGTTACGTTCATGCATGACTTCCATACCTAGGTTGGCACGGTTTATGATGTCAGCCCAGGTGTTTATAACACGACCTTGGCTGTCAACCACGGATTGGTTGAAGTTAAAACCATTCAAGTTGAATGCCATGGTGCTGATGCCTAAGGCGGTGAACCAAATACCTACTACGGGCCAAGCAGCTAAAAAGAAGTGTAGAGAACGAGAATTGTTGAAGCTAGCATATTGGAAGATCAAACGACCAAAATAGCCGTGAGCAGCTACGATGTTGTAAGTTTCTTCTTCTTGACCAAACTTATAACCTGCATTAGCAGACTCATTCTCAGTAGTTTCTCTAATCAAACTAGAAGTTACCAAAGAACCATGCATAGCACTGAATAGAGAGCCGCCGAATACGCCAGCTACACCCAACATGTGGAAGGGATGCATAAGGATGTTGTGCTCAGCCTGGAAGACGATCATGAAATTGAAAGTACCAGAAATGCCCAGAGGCATACCGTCAGAGAAACTTCCTTGACCAATTGGGTAGATCAAGAAGACGGCGGCAGCAGCTGCGACTGGAGCTGAGTAAGCGACAGCAATCCAAGGACGCATACCTAAACGGAAGCTTAGTTCCCACTCGCGACCCATGTAGCAAGCTACACCAAGTAGGAAGTGAAGAACGATCAGTTCGTAAGGACCACCATTGTAAAGCCATTCATCGACGGAAGCTGCTTCCCAGATTGGGTAGAAGTGTAACCCAATAGCTGCAGAAGTAGGGATGATAGCACCAGAGATAATGTTGTTACCGTATAGCAAAGAACCAGAAACGGGCTCGCGAATACCGTCAATATCTACAGGAGGAGCTGCGACGAAAGCAATGATGAATACGGAGGTTGCGGTTAGTAGGGTGGGAATCATCAAGACACCGAACCATCCGATGTAAAGACGGTTTTCGGTGCTGGTGATCCAGTCGCAAAAGCGACCCCATAGGCTTGCGCTTTCGCGTCGTTCTAAAGTTGCGGTCATGGTAATTTTTGGTTTTCGAAAAGGAGTTAGTGATTCCCCAGGCTGGTAAGCCTGTTAATTCGTAGTGTATCACAAAAACCTATCTGTGTCAACCAAACCGAAATACATTGAGTATCTAAAATTCTTGGATACAGAGGTTTTTCCCCATATCCCAAAATTTTTTGTAATTTATCTCACAACAGGAATTCCCTAAGACAAGGGGGAGAGGGAAAAATGGAAGTTTTCTTCTACGTGATGCGCGCCCCCGATCAATTTCAATTTTGGTCTCCAAGAAATTAATCCTACGTCAAGCCTTTTCACGAACGAAGCACTCCGCAACTTCGCATCGACCACCGCCTGACGAAGATTGAAATAATTAACAAACTGAAAAGGAAGTAGTCGTGAACCCCTCACTCATCCATTTCCGCGTGGTATTTCTTGATTCCCCGACCCCCGCGCTCCGGTTCCAATCCACAATTTTTTTGTTGTGGATTGGAACGAATCTAAACAAAACTAACGGAAGTGGGCAAAAGCTTTGTTAGCTTCCGCAATTTTATGAGTCTCCTCCTTTTTCCGTATGGCACTACCAGAATTTCTGGCGGCATCCATCGATTCATCACTCGATCTTAAAGCCATACTTCGACCTGAGCGTTTTCGACACGCGATCAATGACCACCGGATGGCCGAAGCTTTTCCTTCTGCAGGTACTACTTCAACGGGAACTCGATAAGTTGATCCACCCACACGTTTGGTTTCCGTGACTACATCGGGAGTTACCCCACGCACTGCCTGTCGCAGAACAGACAGTGGGTTCCTATTTGTCTTTTATCTAATCCGCTTCATAGCCTGATAAAAAATCTGATAAGCTAGCGATTTTTTGCCGTTTCTCATGATACGATCAACTAGCATGTTTACTAATCGATTGCGATAAATTGGATCCGATTCGATATTTCTAATTTTGTTCACTACATTGCTCCGATGTACCACGAGTTTACAATTATGTCAGACTTCAATCAATTTTTCTTTTTCGGCGGTATCTTAAGTTACTATTTTGGCTTCTTCACTCCATATTGTAGAGTGGATCCACCGGTTAGTGGGGATCTCCCTCCAAACTGCACGTGCGACTTTCGTCGAATACAGCTTTCCATATGATTGAATAAAAACTACCCAAGTGATTTCTAACCAATTTTTTTGTCTATCGCGCAAATCATATTTACTCATTGCACATTGAGCATCCGTTTCCTTTTCTTCCACAGAAGAAAAAAAATAGGTATGGAAAAGAAAAATCTTGCAATTCAATTATCTTACTAGTAATGTCCGTAGGTTTGTCGATCCAATCGGTAGCTGTATACAAAGTCTCCGCCAAATATCCGTAGTCGTAACCTGAATCTGTTCCAGAAGGAAAAGACTTTTCTTTTTAGGTGGGAGTCCGGGTAAAACTCAACTAAACCCACTGGAATAAAACACCTTAGACACCAAGTTGTTTTACACAAATAGATGGATAAGAACCAATCTTTGTAGTAGCAGGCTTCAGTCCCCTTGCAATGCTGGGTCGGCTACACATTTGACATATCAGAACAACTGATACGGAATCATTGCGATGATACAAGTTGTGACAATGTTCTGCAACGCACTAGAACGCCCTTTTCTACGACCCTTCACTCCTACAGCATCTAAGGCTCCTCTGACGATGTGATACCTAACGCCGGGTAGGTCTTTGACCCTTCCGCCTCTCACAAGGACCACCGAATGTTCCTGCGAATTGTGGCCAATACCTGGTATGTAAGCCGTTACCTCAAACTTGGAGGTTAACCGAACTCTGGCAACTTTACGTAGGGCAGAGTTAGGTTTTTTTGGTGTAGTTGTGAAATAGTCGACAGCTACAACGTCGCTATACAGAACCGTACGTGAGATTCCCACCTCATACGGCTCCTCGTCATTCAATTCCTGTTGAGGGGAGAACTCCTCCAAGTCGTTTCTGACTACAAGTACAAAAACCAATTTACGGGATAAATTTCATTCTTTTTCCCCGCAAATTTATTTTCAAAGTTTTGTCTCTGCGTCTTTTGCCGGATTGCAAAGAAGCAACGCAGATAGAGAAATGAAAAATCTATCAAATTGATGCATGGATTTACCAACGCAACGAGTTTCCTGCTTTCGCATCAGTAAGTCAGTAATATGAGGCGGGTTGAATATGGAGTAGATTGACGAGTCGGTATCAGCTTATCCACATCATTAATCATTTTTCGAGAAAGAATTCATTTTGGAATGGAGGCAGTTTCAATATCTCACTCTCGTTCTTCATTTCGTTTTGACGAGGCTACCTGAGGACAATTCGACAACCTAACCAACTACCCAACAAGTAGGTGAACTAAAATATGGATTTTTAGAAAATGGGAGGGGTCCGATGACTACTTGGGGTTTAACAGCGATGACGATGCAAAGATAGCAACGGGAAAAACCGGGGATATAAAAAAAGCGGGGAGAACTGGGTTAATAGGTCACTCACTTTGGTGGTTGTGGCTTAGTTAGCTTGTTCCGCGACAAGCCGAGCGACTGGTCAAGTCCCGTTGCACTCCACCCCCTCTCGTTTCCGTGAGCCAAATTAGAAGTCTGGGCTCCGGAGGAAAGAGATTGTACCACGAGAGCTAGGGGGGGTCAAGCTGCCTCTACCACTAGTTGCTACTAGCAATCCCGCACTTCATAGATTAGGGGTGGAAAAGGCCGAAGGGAAAACAGAAATGGAGCTAGTATTGGCAGGGGTGAGATACCACCAAGCAGGGTTAGAGACTGTATAGGTACATGGTTACAACTGTATAGGTACATGGTTACAAGAGTGGTGGGGCAAGGCAAACGAAAAGCGGCCGATGCCTATAACAACCCGCTTGACAAGGTGCTCCTCTATATCAGAACCGTCAGGGCCCTGTCCATTAACAACCCGTACGTACTCAACCTCCTGGACAAAGAGGGAGGCCGCGAGAATAGCGAAGGCCAAGGGGACGGTAAAGCTCCACAACCCCTTGAGAGCAATCTCGCGGGTATGCTCTCTTAGTGCCTCCATCTTTCTTTTGCCTACAAAGAGGCGTACGGGGTAGGTAATAACGTAGGTGGGTACGAATAGGATAGTGCGTATAGGTCCCGGTACCATGTAATGGTAGAAAGAGCTAGCAGCGAGTCCTAGGCGTGTCCAGAGCGTGACGTTACGAGCCTCCTCCCCTTCCTTGTAAAGCATGATCCCACAACTTAGAGGTGGTTTCTGCGAGAATGCGCTGTTGATCCTCACTGGTAAGGACTCCCTTCTTCTTAATGGACTCCTTCATCGAATACCGCATCTGTTCGAAGGAATATATAACCGCACGATCAAGAATATACTTCATAACACCGAAGAAACCAATAAATGTGGCGAGAAAATTCATAGACACCTCCTTTTAGAGTTAGAGTGAGAGAAAGGGTGAACGAGGGAAAAGGTCTTTAGTGAGGACAGTGTCGACTGTGTCGACTGTGTCGAGTTTTTGAGGGATTCCGTAGGAAATGGGGGGTCCTAGGCCTTTCTCTCCAGAGGTATTTTTACACCAAGTAGATCTAGACTGCACGACTGCAAGAAAGCATCTAGATGCATGAACACCTGGTTTTGGGTCAACGAGCGGGTGAGAAAGAGAAGGCCATCATTCTCTAGACTAAGGGGAACACCCATGCGATTACGGGATATACAGTCAACTAGGTAAGCAAGGAGGACCACCTCATGCGAGGCTAAAGCACGCGAGGATAGGAGCCCCTCATGGTATCTGCTTCCCCCTTTTCTCCCGCTCTGTTCCTCTTCGGTTCGTCCATAGTAGGGCTGTATACGGGAGGGTATATAGATCTTATCCCGTCGCCCCAAAGCCATCTGAAACTGCGCAAGTTCAACCAGAATGGGATGGCGCAAGACTTTCTGCAGGCAATTTTCTAGCGATCTCTCCAGTTTAGGGGGGAGGTTGAGTAGAGGTAGATCTCCCGCCTCAAGGGCTGCGTAAAGCTGCTCTACTCTGTTTTTCTTCTCGGCGTCGCGTTTCACTATTTTCTGAGCCTCTTCCACAAGACGTGTCTCGGTCCAATCCTCTTGGGTTTCCGACAGCTCCTGGATCAATCTAGGATGCCTTAGTAAGAATTCCTCCGTCTTTCTTTCCTCGGTGCTTGTTAGATCACCCACCTTTCTACGGATGAGCTCGCATAGACTGCTTGGTGCCTTACAGGGAGCCTTAGGAGGTCCTTGTAGCCTAATGGTTCGTTTCTGTTCTGGGTTGTCCTGGGTTTCCTTAGCGGGCTCGCTTAGATTTGTTCCTTCTTCCTCGTCCTTCTTGCCTTCCTCTACCTCTGAGCGATTTTGCACGAAATCCGCTCCAAGGTCGACACAGTCGACACAGTCGACACTGTGTGAGCGTTTGCCTTCCTCTACCGCTGAACGATTTTTCTCTACTTTCGCTAAAAAGTCGACACAGTCGACACAGTCGACATTCTTGTCGTGTTTGCCGTCGCGTACGCTGCTTCCGCCTCCCGCATCCACAGCGCGATTGTCCTTTCTTGGGCTCGGAGACCCGCCTCCGTTCTTGTCAACAAATCCATCCCCGTCATCATCCTCCCCCACCCATTCCCCGCCGGTGGATTCTTCAAACACTTTGAGATCTCTGTCAAACCCTTCCCAGGGGTCGGTTTCCATTAGGTACTTCACCGTCTCGGATCTTTGATTCCTTTTTAATCTCTTCCCATAGGTTAAGCTAACGCCTACTACAACCCTCCCTTGTGCCCTCCTTTTTACCTGGATGTCCCTATAGCCCAAGGACCGCACCGAGTCCTCTAGCACATCTCCAAATGAACAGTAAGAGGTGGGTTCGATCCCGTTTGTTTCCGCGTATATCGTGTATGATTCGTACAGCCCCCCGGGCAATGGTATCTTCTTAGCGCCCAGGGGCAGTTCGCCGGCTGGGTTATACAGCACCTCTGTGAATAGCCACTCCATGACGCCCGAGGAGTCAAGCCCTCCACCGCTTACCTCGTTTATTGACTCCACACTTTGACCTATCCTCGATCTCTCCTCCGGCATGTCCAATGCCCAGTTTAGTAGGCCACTCGCATCCACCTTTAGCTTCTTCAGTAAAAAGGGATCTCTCTGGACCGACGCCCTGGGCGTCAGCACATACAGCACACGCCTCCTAAAACCACTTGTACGGTCCTGCACCCGAAGTCCCGGGGCCGATACTACAAGGGGTGCGTTGGACAACGTTGTACGGTGTGTTAATGTCTAGCCGTGTGGTGGAGAAGGAGACGCTATTGTTTCAATCGGGTTATCTGTGCGATCCTCCACTGGAGAAAGAGAAGGAGCGCGACCTGTTACGGATACTGGAGAAGCGATCAGAAGAACAAGCAGTCGAGTCCAAGGTAACATCCGAGTTGGACCTGGAGCTGGACGCGCACGTAGGATCGTTGCTGGCGGATCGTTTTAAGGAGACCTGGGCGTATCTGCTGCCAGACGAGCAGTGGTATGAATATAAGGACCAAAGGTGGGATAGCCCACCCGGGCGGGTTTACGATATGCTCAATAGACTAGAAGAAGAAACGAAGGAGATGGGTTCGGCGTTTACGCGCCCCCAGAGAAGGAGGATGAGTTCCCAGCATTTTCTTAAGTCGTTGGAGGAGCGCCTGCGCCGACTCCTTAAGCGTACCAGAACGATCGATGCGGGTCTCCCTTTTCTTAACGGAGTGCTAGTTCCTCACGATTCAGGTCCGCGTCTACACCCCCCCAGCCCTTCGTGGTTTTTCACGAGCTATGCCAATATTGAGCTGGAGTTGTGTACACAAATGACCCCTATTCAGAAAAGCTTTCTTCTGACTTTGATGGACGGGGACGTATTAAAGCTAAACCTGTTGAGAGCATACCTGAGGCTAATCTTCACTTTAGATACACGAGAGCAGTTCAGTATCTTTTTGTGGGGTCCCGGAGCTACGGGAAAGTCGACGCTAACGCAGCTCCTGGAACACATTTTAGGGGGTAGGTGTGAGACCCTGGACGTGAGCAGAATAGCCAATAGATTTGAACTGACACTCGTAGAAGGTAAGAGTTTACTAATCTTTCCGGATGTGACCCGACAGCCGAGTAACGCGGCCGCCAGCATATTGAAAAAGTTGCTCTCCAACGAGAGGGTAACAGTAGAGGCTAAAGGCAGGCCCGCCACGTCGGTTAAGCCCGGCGCCCACTCCTTATTTACAGCCAACTGGAGGTGGCCAGACGTGGACCGATCTAGCGGGGGGAGAAGGCGTTTCCTTTTTCTACACACACCCAGAACAGTGACACGCCGCAATCCATTCCTGTTTGAAATGCTCCAGAAGGACGCCAGCGGGCTAGTGGCCTGGGCCTTGGGGATGCCGCCCGACAAGACCCGGATAGGCCACAGCGTAGAAGCCCTTAACGAGCTAACGGGGGGTGGGGCGGACTGCTCAGGGCTCATAGAGTGGGTAACCAAGAGGGTGAGATATTATCCGGGAGCCGAAATCCCGCTAGGAGCAAAGAAAGTGCCACTTCCCGGGTCTCTCTACGAGGATTATACCCTCTATGTAGACGCTAATGGGATAGAACCGATCCCATTTAACCAGTTTGGGGATGCGCTGGATGATGTTATACGTTCACAGGGATATCGCGATGTCGTGATCAGGAGGAGATCCGTAGGGAGAGTTGTGCAAGGTTTAGGGCTCGGCGAGGGGGAACCTATAAGGAAGAACAGGATAACAGGATCAATGCGGTATCTGATGGAGACGGATCCTTGGCCCGGGTTTAAGGAGGACAAAGAAAGATGGGAACGAGGAGGCTGCGAGACAGTTGGCAGTGTCGATAGTGTCGATAGTGTCGATAGTGTCGATAGTTTTCATACTTTTTCAAATGCAGGTAGGGAGCCGACCCAGGGAGATGGGCCGGCTGTGAGAGGGAAAGAAAGCGAACCCTCGGGACATCCGTTAACCTTCTTAGAAGAGGGGAGGACCCGGGATTTCTTAAAGCAGTATTCGGAGCTTGAGGAAGCCCATCGCAGGGAGGAGGTATGGACGGAGGACCAAATAGTTAAGTGGGCAGTGTCCAACATAAAGGTAAGGGAGGGCTTAAAGAAACAGGTGGGGGATCTTTACTTACAAGCAGAGAGAACCTCCACGCGCCACAAGCACGAGCTGCCCCCCTTATTGCCTAGCACCACCTTAGCTGGCCTGCCCTATCCTATCTCGGGTCCGTTGAGTTCTGGGTTATCGAGATTGGCTGCCACCCCTTCTCGATACAAAGAACTCGTGACTCTCCTCAATGAGGAAAGCAAAGCCATCACCAGCACATGCTACCTGCTCTTCCGCTTATTTGGTCCAGGAGCCCGTCCCTATTTCCACCGCAGGTGCCCCGTACAACAGCTTTTCGCCACCTCCTACGCAGAACTTCCCAGTTACTCACGACTAGTTCCAAAGAACAGCTCCGGTGCAGCCACCCTAGCCAACCTAAGACGCGATCTTAAGAGGGTTGTTCGCCTGGTCATCGACCAGCTAGTTCTTCCCGATGAGCTCACCCTGGAGGAAGTTGATATGGTAGCGTGCCACACCGGCATCTACGCTGGCTTGATGGGCCGCACCAAGGCTCCCCATACGTGGGAGGCTTACCAGTCTGGGTCCTTCTGGTCGTTCGTCATGGAAAAGTGGGGAGACGGGTGTCCCAAGCCCCTCCTGAAGCGGATCGTTTACTCTGGCTTAAATGGAGCCAGCTTGACTAGCCAGACAGGTGCTATTTCATCGTGCATTAAGGAGGCACACCAGAAGATCCAATCCACGGATCTCATTGAATTCCAGAAGAAGGTCTTGAGACACCCTATCTTACAGGAACTCGCTCTTTTTCACGAGATGGTGGGCTCCAGAAGCCTAGTCTATCTCCCCTCCCAGACAAAACCATACTACGGGAGGCCAGAGGAAGAGTCTTTGTCGGGAAACCCCCGCAGCCTATACCACAACGGATTGCTTACCTCTCGCATACTTGCTTCCCATGAAGTGGTTCTCCTAATGCATCTTGTTTTTCACTTGGAAGAGTCCCGTCTGGGTATCCCTGTTAGCTTAGAAAATGATGGGTTGGTCCACCTTACCCGACGCCCTAGCCGCCTTTCCGTCTTCCATTCGCTGGACGAAACGTCCAGACAAAACAGCCTGCGCTTTTTAGGGCTCGAAATCCCGGTTGAGCGCAAAGGAGAACTATGAGAAAAGAAAACTAGGAAAACTATCGACATCCTAAAGAAAAGAAGAACTATAAAAAGAAAAAAGTAGAAAAACAGAAAAGTATGAAAACTATCGACACTATCGACACTATCGACATCCAGGAAAAGAAAGGAAAAGAAAACTCTATCTATCCCTATCTATCTATCTATCCCTTTGAGAATGAGAAAGAGGTTTCATTACTTTCTTCGGGGTTTTCTTGGGTGGTCTTGGTATCGCTAAGTTTTTCTTTGATCGGGTGTTCACACTAACTCTTACTGAGATCATGCCTCAATTCATTAAGGTTCTGAAAGAACAAGGTAGTATTCGTCCGGCCGACAGAGAACAGCTGTTAATAGATTTTGCTAATCACATGGAAAAACAAATGGTTCTCTCGAGACTTCCCTCAAGACATTTTGGAGTTCTGCTACATGAGTTCTATGAATATATAGTATCGGGACCTGTTAGAACTATTTTCTCTATTCCAAAGTACGTACTTAACTATCCTTTAGGGTTTCTGTTTAATAGAAACAAAAAGAGGATGGACTATTTTCAAGTCAAGAGAGTACCCGCAATCTTGCTGTTAAGGGACTTTGGAGCTTCATCACACCCCTTCTTGTTTCCGGGTACCTCGCTGCCTGCTTCCTTGCGCCTGTTTC